AACATTTGTATCTTGGGGTGATTTCTTCGGTTGAGAGGCTCTATCGAAAGTTCCTGAAGGATCGGGTCAGTCGAATTTCTATCAGCAAGAGGAAGAAAAGGTACATGTAAACAAGGTGACCCATTATGTGACCCACCGTCCTTTATTGGACCTACCCCTAATAAATGAACTTTTTCATAAATTGGTAGATGGGATAGGAAGAGGTTTCTGGATTCTATCTCTCTCTTTTATTTCACTCTGTTTTACTCGTGCAAGATTACTCAGGCGATTCCCACGGATTGCGGTACGGTAAGAGCCAGTTATTGATGCAAAATCAGTTCGGGAAGATTCTTCTGTTCCCCGCATGCCTGTAAGATACTGCAAAGAAACGAATCAATTATTATGGAATTATCCATAACGATTCGATTGTTTCTCGAACGAATCACACTCCTTCATAAACATCGGGAGTCCATTGATGAAATGGAACGAGAGAGAGTTTGAAAGCCATTCCTGCCGCAACGAACGTAATAGAAGTATAGATTGCAGCAGAATCGCGCATCTGGGTAGATAGAAGTCCATCAACTACTTTATCAAGCTGAACCTCCCCGCCAGAAGGTCCGTACAATAAGGAAAAACCATAGACTAAAAAAGACGTACTTGCCCCACCCATCAATAAAAATTTCATAGTTGCTTCATTGGATCTTATATCCTTTTTAGCATATCCGGATAAAAGGTAGGAAGATAGGCTTGAGCACTCCGAAGCTACAAAAATTGTTACCAAATCATTTGCACGACGCAGAGGCATTCCCCCCGAACCTGCGGTTGAGATAAATAATGAAAATTCTGCCAAAGCTGTTTTTGTGCACCGTACATAATCAACCGATAATGAAACGGATAGTAGTGAGCGAATCAAGAGAAATAATCTGAATGTATTGCTAGGAGTGTTGATCCGAGGACTTTCAGGAGCAATCGGAACAGATCCTACTTCCCATTGGCACGATGAAAGAACCATGCTAGTTAACAGGGATATTAATGAAATTCTATGAAGCAAAAGTATATCTTTCCCTCTATGCGACGAATCAATGACAATAATTGTGATTGAGCCAAGAATCGAAATATATTCCGGAAAATTCGACGAATCACCGAGTGAGAGGGAAAAATCAGTATTATTCGTAATAAAAATTAGGGTAATGTTTGAAAATGTAAGAACTCGTGCCAGATCCAATTGAAGAATCAACCAACTATTTAGGTACTTTTGTATCTGTGTAAACCGCGACACTACAATATTTGTGCTTGATCAATGAATCGATTGAACAGCAAGCTTTGGGTAAAATAGGAGGGGGAGGGGGGGGGTGAAAGATAGAAAGGAAAGAAAGATCTATCTCTACAAACAGATACGTTTACATCAGACTCATATTTTTAATGCACCGAGTGTCGATAAGACAGGTCGGGTTACGCTCAAATACCAAACTCTTCTATTATTTGAACCGTTAGGCATCCTGGGCGCAGGGTACATCTCATAATTTTTTGAATGAGCCTCCAACAATATTTCTGAATCAAATCTGCGTTGCAACGAACGTGTCGTACTCTTGTGCTTACAGGCCAAGGTCTTGTCGCACGAGAATCGTGGTATATATCTCGATCTACGCAACCCATCTCGATTTATTGACCCGCTATGATAGAGAGAAAAGATCCTCCAAGTTTGTACAAATCTATTGGAAATAGTATCATCTGTTGACGTAGTCCAAGCTAATTTACTAACTGGACGTCCGGTACTGTCACGAAAATTCTCTTTTGCCATAAGCCTAACTAGAAGCGAAATTGGGACCTTCGGAAACAATTCCTTGGCGATGAAAATACTTATGTGTGATTCCTCTGTGGCTACAACTCGAACTTTTTTTATTCTTGATTGAACACCTGGGGTGTAACCCAAGAGTGAGACGCAACCGTTGGATAATAGTCCGATACACGTTTGGTGAGATTGAATTCGATAATGGGAATGGGATTCTACGAGTATCGAAATGTAATAGATCCATTTTCTTGCAAAATACCTGGTTCCTCCAAAAGCTATAGGGGAGTGATTCTTATATCTTCCGTAGTGAATGCACAAATTCCTAGTGAGGCAAAGGTCGGTGTTTGCCGTGTCCGATTGGGGCCCATACCCATAAGCGTGTCTTTCCTTTCGAGCAATGTTATTCTGATCGGTAGATACAAAATATCTTGATTGTGATCTATACACTTGTTTCCATAAAAACAAAGGTAACGATTCAATCTCGTGGACGTAGAAATTCCAAGGTAGAATAGCAATATCTTTCTCTTCCTTTCCTTTTCGAAGAGGGGAGTTTTTTATAGACAAATTTCTGTATTTATGGAGAGCCAACCTTGATATATGTGGAAACGAGGCATCCTGAATTCGTCGACGAAACATTCGAATTAGAGTCTCTGAATGAAGATTCTGGGGTATCTTTGTATCTGGAACATGGTTGGAGTTCGGTGGTCTATCCTCCAGAAATAGAAATATCGAATGAATGGATTGGGAGCGTCTCCAATCACTATTTCTTTTCGTAACTAAAGGTCCTATCCGAGACAGAAGAGACATTTCCAAAATTAAGCGTGTTGCTTCTAAAAGTGTGTAAAAGTACGAATTTGTGTTCGAGCTACCGGATTAGTTTCGACCAGATTCTGAATAAACAATCTCTGAATAATCCTGGTGACGCATCCTATCAATTACACGTTTTGCCGATATCGCGCTATACGTCCCAGAAACCGAATCAATGTTTGGTCTCTCGGAGGGACGCTTACAAGCAATTGAGTAAGAATCGTCTTTAAAAAAAAAGGGATACAAAAAACGTTGTTGGTTGAGATTAATTCTTTTACTTTTCCGTAACGTCCCAAATCTGGACGAGGATCCATAAACGGTTCTCGTAGCAGTAACCCCTCAAGCATCGAGATCTCACAAAATGGAGTCTATTCAAAATATTCGATATATTAGCAATTCTCTCTCCATGTTGCCCTTACCTGCAGAAAATTCATTTGAAGATAAGGTTACTGAATTATCGTTGTAAAACCGATAATTAAACTATCTCAGGAGTTAGTCGCGAATTAGACCCAGGCGATAGTAGGTATCTCCAAACCCAAGCCTTTCTGTTCAATTACTTCCCATTTCGCCGTACCCGCATAAATCTGAAATTCACTCTGGTAATGAAAAACGTACTTTCGTTTATACAAATTGACTCATTAATTATAGACTGGTTTATCGACCACCAATTGCAATTGGTGGTGATTAAACGAAGTTGGATTGATAATAATAGATTGTTGAATAGAACTCCGAGTAACATAGTCCGAACAGATTTTTACATACAAATCTACTACTTTCCTAATCACCCCTTTTCAATAAAGCCCCTGACCTTTGTTTATGCCTACCCCTGTTTATTTCTCCCGTTCATGCCTATTCGACACTCCAATCATTACTTCTTACTCATCACTTTATTCTACCTCAACGACTTCATTGAGTACCGAAATTTGATAGGGAGTAATTTTGATCTTGAATCAGAATCGGGTAAAAATAAAATGAAGGAATAGGGGGGGGGGGGGGGGTCTAGATTCTACAAAAGGAGGGGCCCTGAATGAACGAACAGAAATGGTACTTTCAATATCAATATCGAACGACTTTTCATCGAAGAGATATCCACCCAAATAGAATACTATTCGATCTACTTCCTTTTTCCTTTACCAGACTGTAATGGCCTCTCGGGGGAGAGTCGCGTAGAGTGATACGAAGCCCTTGAATCTCAAATCAATTAGCAACTCTTAACCCATTTTTACAATCTGCTTATTCATTGAGACTATTCATGTTTCCCCCCCTTCCCCCACCTCCTCATGAATAAACGACCGACATCACTTCTTTCGAAGGAAGCTTTGATGGAGAACCAGTATCCGTTCCTGAACGCCCTGCTCCTTAAAGGGACGATAAAGACGGCATGAATATAGAGTATAAGTAGGAGAGAGGGGTAATATAGAAACATTTGAAAAGGGATGTAAGCTGGGCCCATTAGATCCTCCTGAAGTTTGATTGAAGTTTGATTAAAGTTCGATTTTGACTTGTCCAGGTACCTTTGCCCGTTTCAATATGTCACGAACAGTCTCTGTTGCTTGAGCCCCCCTTTCAAGGAGGGAAGTGATAACAGAAACGTTTAATTGGGTTTGCTCTTTCCGCGGATCATGAAACCCAACCTCCTTAATGGCCTTTCCCTCTCGCCGGGACCGAGCATCAATTGCTATTATTCGGTAGGTGATTTATCGGAGTGGGTGCGCGTAAATGCCCCCCCCGCAAAACCGTATATGGAGCTTTAACCCCGTACGGCTTAAGCCGCAACTCCAATCGAATAGATAAATACCAAACTACGCTCCGTTTTTCATTTTCTCTTCAATTGCGGGGAGAGCACTCCTAACTCACGTATGTGGAGCAGCTTCTTTCACCTCTTGAGTTATCTCTTCACCAATTATTACCTCGCATAAATGAAGGAAAAGTGACGGTAGTTCCCATCCCCTTACCAATGGATCCAACTGCGTATCGAGTATCCTCTCGTTCGTGGATCGATTCTGAGAATCCTTAGGTTTGGGCCTAACCCCAAGGGTTTTCCAGATTAGGAATTGGTAGCAACAAAACCTATCCTCGTTGACCCATCATAAAAGATTTCGTTGCATTGAGTGAATGATTTAATATTCGACACATGTTGCAGACAATTCGAGACTCAATTGAGATCGAATAATTGAATCGTTTCACTCCGGTGATATTGATTCAATTCGAATGAGATTTAGTTTTGAGTCCCTGATCGGAGCAATTTCCTCTCCAACAACCGTGGACTAACGAGGTTTTGTAGCTCCATTCTGTAGAAATAACCATGGATACTTTCCCTCTCAAACAAAAAGAACCCCTCGAAAGAGGTGAGTAATTTCCGATAGATGCGAGATGATTCTTCAAGTTTCATTGGATAATGGGTCTCAACAAATGTTGAAGCGAGAGCGTCTTTTCCTTAAGAGATGGCGGCTACTGGACTCCGCAAAAACGATCCCGATGTTCGAGCCACACGTTGCTTCCCACCATGTCGCTTCGGGCGAAGTTTTACCATAATATCTAGAAACCAAGAAATATCTTATTGTTAAATACTTGCTACTGCAACGGCCCCGACCGGGGTTGCTGGTACCACCTTTACGACGCATTTCATTTGTCGAATGACTTTAAATAGCCTAAATTTTGTTTTGAACCACTGATATTCAAATAGCTTCTCAAATTAGGAGCTTAATTTTTCTTTAGCCGCATACATTACATCGATCGTAATGTTTGTAATGTCATTCTGTTTTGCAAAAATCTCGGTATTTCTCTTGATTCTCCCCCTTACAAAACCAGGAATTTTATTTAACTCTAATTGAGTTTCGGGGGTCCAATTAAGACCCCTATCTGTGGATAGCGATTTGGTGCTTACTTCTTTGGTATCGTGACCACCAAAGACATCCAGTGAATGATCCTCCATACCCGGATTAAACGAGTTATAGACTGGATCAGCTATTTGATTAGTTCCTTCGTAACCTAGAAAGGGTCGATGTCCCAGAGGAAAATTCTGAATATGAACTGGTGAAGAAATAACTCCACATGGAATATCGAGACGTTTACCGATATGGCGTTCCATTTAGGTTCCAAATATGGCAGAGGGTTCAATACAAGCTATCGTATCTCCAACTTCAGTATGATCCTCTGTGATTAACACTTCGTCACGTAAGCCTTGAACCTGCTCATTGGACCATTCGGTGTCATGCTTGCAGTACGTACCTGAACAACTAACACGAATTCCCATTTCTCTAACAGGTATTTTAGTAATCGAGGCTGCATGAGTCGCATCACCGAAGACTACTACTTCTTTTCCAGCCAAGTTCTGACAATCGATAGATTTTGAAAACCAAGCCGCTTGAGAAACAAATTTGGTTTGATTTTCGATATATGAAATATAATTCACTTTTTCCTCTGATAGGACGGAAGCCCACGCATTGACAAGTTTCTCCATCTGTGTAATGGATTCAGCTGTGTCTGAAATTCCCATGGGAGTTACTGATACGTAAGGCATTCCATACTCTTTTTCTAGAAGAATCGCTGTCATTAAACCCACTTCGCGGTAAGGAACTATATTGAACCAAGCTTTCGGTAATTCCTTTAGATACTTCAGGGACCCTCCCTCTGGGATTATTTGATTGACCGAGATTCCCAAATCTCGCAATGAACGTTTCGATTCGCGACAATCATGTTGATTATGGAAACCCAACGTGGAGATTCCAATAATATTTGCCGAAGGTTTATCCGTCACAGATCGATCCAATGTACCTTGTTTACGGGCCCTATCCAAATAGTGTCGAACTATTTGTTCTAAGGTTCTATCCGCCGCTTGAAGCTCATTGACTCAATGGTAATTAACATCCGCGGGAGTTACATCAGACTCGGAAGATACGGAGGCTCGATCTACAAAATTTTGCAAATCTTCTTGCAAGATACTAGAGGTACATGTAGGTGTCGAAACAATCAAATCGGGACATTATTCCTCATCCTTTCGGCTTATATTATTTATAACTCTTTCCTGAGATCCACGCGCCAATACGTGACGATCCGCTGCACTAGCAGTTACTGGGGTAAAATCTCTTTCCCTTTCCGACATGGAACGCATTACATTAAAATAGTCATCTCCCAAAGGGGCATGCATTATGGCATGTACGTTCCTGAAAGAACTAGCTACTCGTAGAGTACCAATGTGAGCAGGTCCAGCATGCATCCAATAAGCTAATTTCATAAATTGATTTTAGTATCATTTCGTTGTTCCGCATCAGAAAGGGATCTATTGCTATATGCAGCTTATCATCATAATATAAACTGGAAGATCCATCGAGGGGAAAGAGACGGTAGATGGGGGGGGGGGGGGGGGGGGGGGGGAAGTGAGCCGAAGCCGATGTAGCATCATTTGCAACTTCCCCAATCTTTAGTATGCGAGAACGCAAGGAAATTTTTTCCCCCATGTAGCTAAATCTGGGACGGAAGGATTCGAACCTCCGAATGACGGAACCAAAACCCGCTGCCTTACCGCTTGGCCACGCCCCATAAATCATCAGTATAATAAATATCTCATACTTTGGTTCTCCCGTCAACCTATTTTCCTTCCTCGTGACTCGGTTACGTGGGGACAGCGACAATAAGGGACCAAAGGAAATTGGGAACTAATAATTAGTTTTCCACGGAACTAAATGAAAAAGGATCTCAATTTCTCAATTATAGACCCATTCAATTAGTAGTTTGGTCCGGTGGAGTATCCAATTCATTGATTCTACTTAATTGAATGGAAGAATATATAATAGTATATACCTGATAGGTCGACCGATCAACAAACGTCACCGTCTCGAAATAAAATTATTTGTTATTGGAGAATAAAAATGATAGTTTTGTATAACATCTATCTGGAGAATCCTTTTTACCTCAATGACACCTTTTTTGCTAAATTACCCGAAGCTTATGCCGTTTCCGATCCAATTGTGGATGTAATGCCAGTCATACCAGTGTTTTTTCTCCTTCTAGCTTTTGTGTGGCAGGCTGCGGTGAGTCTCCGGTAACGAAACATTCCTCAATTCGGGATTTATCTATTTGCCCCCGCCCCTTCCGGCGCAATAAAGTAGAGAGGCGTTTGAATAGATAAAAAAGAGAAAAGAGGGGAATGTCTTTCGTGATTCAGACCGAGAATCAATTTTAATTAGTCGCTTTGGGAACACCCTCTAACTTCTTCATATGTCGTGCATGGAGCAGGGGTATGGGCAACCATGTACTCATCCCCCTATCAACAAGTGAAATCAAATATATTCCGCTTGGGATTGGCCGAAGACTAACAATTCATTGAATTGAAATTTGATAATTCTTTCTTTGTCGCAAGAGGTAAAGTAAGTGGAAAGTAGAAAGGGAAAAATGAGATATGAACTTAGAGGTGATATATAGACTTAGGAGTTATATATAGTCCCAGAAATGAAATAGAATGAAATAGAGTTTTACTGGTAAACACCTGATCCCTTATACCTCTTTCCCGAGTTGGAAAGACATATATATTTATATTTGAAATATGAAATGTTCCATTCTATTTTACCCCTAGTTACGACCACGGAGATTAGATCATGCTTACCCTTAAGCTATTTGTCTATACAGTAGTTATTTTTTTCGTTTCCCTTCTCGTTTTCGGATTCTTATCAAACGATCCTGGACGGAACCCTGGGCGTAAGGAATGAGTTAGAGTCAATACCTTGTTTGTTTCGTCGAGACCACTCCGTCGGCAGATCGATCAATTAGTGAAGGAGAGAGAGGGATTCGAACCCTCGGTACATATGGATTGTACAACGGATTAGCAATCCGACGCGTTAGACCTCTCGGCCATCTCTCCAAGCGGAAGAATCCTATGGACTTTAACACAAAGTTGGGGTAGAAGTCTATACTTCAAATGAAGGTTAAATAACAGTTTGTGTGATAAATTTACTACTTCTACGCGGTAGGGTCGAATCCTGGATTCAATAGAAACTCTTTGTTATTTCCCATTAACCCCCCCCCCCTCCTTGAAGGAGGAGAAGGAGATAGAATAGAGAGAATTGACTCCTGAATCAATTTCTTAGATATAGATCGATCCTCCTCCCGAGACAGAATCAAAAAGTTCTGGCCTAGCCAGAATTAGCCATACTGCTTCTCTATACTAAACTGAACCGATTAACGGTACAGTGCAATAACCAACTTCGCGGCTAAGACGCTTGTTGCAGAAGCACTAATAAGTGCCAAAATAATTTGAATGTCCGAAATTGATGCCACTACTTCTTTCTCTTATCTCCCCGATTCTTCAAGAATTAAGAATTTGCGTACGAAATTTCCTCATTCACGTAAATCACTACGCCTTAATCCGTTTTATCAATCTCAGTGCATCATGGCTACACGAAACTACCCATTCAGATCTACCTCAAACGTTCCGTTCCACTAGTATTGGATGAGAAAGGGAACAAAGAAACTGCTTTGACACCGAGATATATTTCTGAAAATGATAGAAGGAGAGATAATGAATCTAGAGATAATTGCACAACTTGCTGTTCTGGCATTAATAGTTGCATCGGGACCACTAGTAATTGCTCTATCGGCAGCTCGGAAGGGTAATCCGTGACTTCATTCCCGTAGGCGGAATGACCCCCTGCTAGAAACGAAGTTACATATATTAGTAGGGGGGGGGGACCCCCCCCCAATATGTCGGGGGTCTCTAGAACATTCCAGCATTAGACAGAGAAACCTCTTATGCGATACAATTCTGTTGTAGCGGGTATGGTTTAGTGGTAAAAGTGTGATTCGTATCAATTTGAGCTGACTAGTCGAGGGATCTTTCAAACCGATTTTTGACTGAATCGAATCAAAAAGCTTTATTTTTACAAAAGTACATATACTTCTCTATAATAGTTGTTGGTATGAAAAACGTCGTTCCCGTTACTCCTATACCTTGCAGGGTCAAACCAGTTAGTAACGAAGCAGAATTGTTTTGCTATACGGAAGCCCCGAAACAATTATTGAAGAAGGAGAGAAAGAAATCTATGGGTAGACACCTAAAATATTTGTTTCATCGTCACTGAACCTTGGAAGATGATCCGAGCTCGACAGTTCCGGAAAGATTCATCCTGGTTTATCAGGATTATCGAGACCTAAGCAATTGCTTCTACGACTCGGTGAAAAATATTTCCCTAAAGGTTCTTGCCGGTAAAAATAAAGAACGAAATAACTAGAAGAAAAAGATATTGACTAATCTCCATCAATTAGTTGATTAATTGTGAAATTGGTAAAAATAGTTTTCTTCTCAACGGGATCATCTAGGAAGTATGTTCTTATTATCCAAGGTACGCACAAGACTTACATAGATGTTATGGATGCTTTTTTCCCACGGTAACATTCTTTCCAGAAGAAGTTAGAGGGAAAATAGATGTGTGTGGAAAGAATTAAGCTCCGTAAGAAGCCTCTGCTCCCTCATATCCCTTCTCATAAAAAAGAGATGGAGGGGCGACACCTCTTATTCTTAGCTGGGGATATACATCCCTTCCAACTCTCCACCCCCCCTCCTTCCATAAAGGAGCCGAATGAATAGAGACTTTCACGTTCGGTTCTGGATTAGAGATGCCATAACCATACATTGGCATCGACTATAACCTTTAGCCTTCCAAGCTACTGATGCGGGTTCGATTCCCGCTACCCGCTAATAATACTGGTCGGACCGCCCCTAACCCTGTTTCCTTCACCTATCAGCTACATCGTGAACAAACTAAAGTTATTGTTTGTTCACAATGCAGCTTCTGCCCCAGCACTATCGACTAGAGAGGAACGTCCATCGTCTAATGGATAGGACAGAGGTCTTCTAAACCTTAAGTATAGGTTCAAATCCTATTGGACGTAATTCCGTGTTCGAAAGAACTATGCGTATGTAAAAACAGTGACTCAAACGTGATAGTTACCCCCCTCCCCCCCTACACACAGGCACACGCTGCGTTAGTGGTCACTTCTCCTGCAGTAAAAAGAGCTCTGTTGACTCTTTAATTGCTTCCTTTAAAAGTATCTCTGCCTGTTCCGTAAACACCTTGGTAGAACGAATGGTTTCACCGAATTGAGGTTTATTGGTTGTTACATACTCACGCAGCTGAACCAAGAATCGTTTAACTTGTTCAACGTCTGGTATATCCAAATATCCGTTAACTCCAGTATAAGTAGTAGCTACTTGTTCTTCCACCGACAATGGAGATGACTGAGACTGTTTAAGCAACTCGCGCAACCGCTGACCCCTCGCTAACTGATTCTGAGTAGCCTTATCGAGATCAGAGGCAAATTGTGCGAAGGCCTCTAATTCTGCAAATTGGGCTAATTCCGATTTCGATTTACCGGCCACTTGTTTCATAGCTTTGATTTGAGCTGCGGAGCCTACTCTAGATACGGAAATCCCCACATTGATTGCCGGTCGAATCCCAGCGTTAAATGGATCTGCTGGTAAGGATATTTATCCATCAGTGATAGAAATGACATTGGTGGGAATATAGGCCGAGACATCTCCCGCCTGGGTCTCAACAATGGGTAAAGCCGTCATACTACCTTCACCTAATTGGAGACTCGATTTAGCCGCTCTTTCCGAAAGACGAGAATGTGAATGAGAAACATCTCCCGGATATGCTTCTCGCCCAGGTGGTCTTCTCAGTAACAGAGACATTTGTCGATAAGCCTGGGCTTGTTTAGAAGGATCGTCATGAATAATCAGGGTATGCTGTTTGCGATACATGAAGTATTCAGCTAGAGCTGCCCCTGTATAGGGAGCGAGATATTGTGGAGTGGCTGGGGAATTTGCGGTCTCCGATACTACAATGGTGTGTTCCATAGCGCCGCGATCCTGAGAAGTATTTACCACTTGAGCTACGGAGGAAGCTTTTTGACCAATAGCCACGTAGACACATATAACATTTTGACCTTTCTGATTCGAAATTGTATCTGTAGCTACTGCTGTTTTGCCAGTCTGTCTATCCCCAATAATTAATTCTCGTTGACCACGACCTATGGGTATCATCGAGTCAATAGCAATGAGACCTGTTTGTAAAGGCTCGTACACGGAGCGTCTCGAAATAATCCCTGGAGCGGGAGATTCGATTGATCTAAACTCAGAAGCTGGGATTTGACCCTTACCGTCAATAGGTTGAGCCAAAGCGTTTACGACACGACCCAAGAAGGAGTCACTGACTGGTATTTGGGCAATCTTTCCCGTCGCTCTTACAGAACCTCCCTCTTGTATGGTTAAACCATCACCCGTCGGTACGGCCCCAGCATTATCAGATTCTAGATTCGGAGCAATGCCTACCGTACCATCCTCAGATTCTACCGATTCACCAGCCATTACTTTGTTAGGGCCATGGATGCGGGCGGTTCCATCTCCAACTTAAGGTACAGTGCCAATATTAACAACCTTTACTTCCGGAACATATCCCTCAATTTGTTTACGAATGATACTACTAATCTCATCGGGTCGAATGTTTATTACCATTTTTGAAAGTATCTTACTGAAAGAAGGAAAAGTAAAAATGAAACCTGTTCCATAATGAAGGCTAATCGGCTGTGTTTTCCATGGCCCTGAGTAGGCCGATGTGACAATCAATCATGCGCAAATGCAATTCATTATCCGAACGACTATTCAGACTTTCTAGAGCCCTCTCCGACGCAAGTCGAGGGACTTGCTGCCGAACCTGTTCAATTGCTCGTTGTTTCTCGAAACGAATTGTATAATTTTTACTATCCTCCAATCTTTTCGAATCTTCATCAGCTGCATCAACAAGATCCCGCTGTTCCCTGTCCATCTGCGTAAGTCCATTGATGCGGATCTCATCTGCTTTGACTTTTGCTTGTTGCAGGCGGGTCCGAGCCCTCTTCAGTTTCTCGGTAGCTTCCTTATAACGTTCCTCCGCATCCGAAATAGTGTTCAGAATTGTTCTTTTACGATTATCTAAGAAATTGATCAATGAAAGTGGATTATGTACCTTCGATTCCCAAAGATTCATGATCTCTTCCCAAACCGAACATGGACCTTTCGACCCATTCGGCTTTCCCGCCCGTGCTTCCCGATTGGGCGGAAGAATCCAGCAATATCCCCGCACACGGGCCCGCCATCTCTCCCTCTCTATTTATTGATATGATCCATCTCGAACCGACTGGAGATGGAATAACCAATAATTGAAAAGTATCGGGGGCTCTCCTGGACAATATTTCTACCGGCAGAGCCGCTTCTTCCAGATAGTACCCATCTCGTATAGGTTGTCTATTCAGCAAATTGAACAAGATTTGGTTACTTTTAGATATTCTAATCTCTCTCTTGAAGAATGATAGGAATCAAATTATTCTCGATACGAGTGTTATATATCGGATAAATCTCCGACCGCTCCTTGGGCTGCGCGGTAGGGGAAAGAAAACCCTAGTTTTGCTAAGACTTTAAGCGATTCAGCTTTAACCATATCGATGATATTCCCGAATAAGTCGATGAGAATAAGGGAGTTTCTATCGATTCCACGAAATGCTCTGGTTCTTGCATAACATTCATTTACAAGGAATTCGTCGGGGTTCTGCACTTCTTCCTGCTCCAAGTGCAACTGGGAGAGACCGGTTCTCCTATCCGGATATACGACTCGCACACACTCCCTTTCCGTAATAGAATAATACACCTAGCACTAAAATCAGGTTAATCAAATTTATCTCTAAGATATTGGTATTTGAACCAAAACTTGCGGCGAGAGCCCAATAACTTGAGGGAGCGGCGATCTCACTTACACTTCTCATAACCCCTCCTAAAAGGTTCTATGACTTTTCAGTAACGTCTGGTCTAGCCCGAGACAAAACCATGAATCCAAGGAGGAACTTTCGCAATTAATATTCGATTAAAGGTGGGGCTTCTCCAGCAATTAGTTTGGGCAACCGACTGTTCCATCTAATACGTTAGGAACCTAAAGAGGAAAGAAATACGGGAGGGACTCGGTCAAATAGGTGGAACAATAACAATAATTTACTACTAGACCCCTCCCCCGAATGAAACGGCTCACCATTGATTCGAGAAGGGTTTAGGGAGAGGGAGGGGTGGTAAAGGTCCCCAAATCTTGTAATAGAAATGAATTGAACGAACGGATTTGCAAATAATGGTGCTAGGGCTACAACTGGTCCATAAATTGTCAAAGCTTCCATGAAAGCTAGACTCAGCAATAGAGTACCTCGAATTTTACCTTCCGCCTCTGGTTGTCTCGCAATACCCTCCACTGCCTGACCCGCAGCAGTACCTTGACCGACACCGGGTCCGATCGAAGCGAGGCCTACGGCTGGTCCAGCAGCAATAACAGAAGCAGCAGGAATCAAGGGGTTCGTATTAGTCTCCTCCTATTTTATTTACGTTAATCAATCTTGTCCCATTAGATTTATGTTAATTAGTCTCGGCGTGACGAAGATCCTCTAGTGAATGCTGACTGAACTATCGATTCCGCGTAAATCTGATCAAAACTATTAATGAAATAGAATACCTTCCCTTTGGATGATTCAAAGGGAATGGTTCGAATGGAATGGGGGGGGGGGAGGTGAACGATCTATAGGCCCCCCCCCCCCCCCCCCCCCCCCCCCCCCACTCCCGTGAATAACCGATAGAAAGGGGGAGAGGGTAGGGTCTTGTATTGTGGTATCATGATACCACAAAAACGGTTTGTCCTACTACAGCGATCCAATGAATGGGTCTTACAAATAAACCGCCGCATCATTCCGATACGATACTCTGTTGGAGCGATTGATTCTGACTCTTCTAGTGATGACCCTCCGTGGATTCCCCTGTATAAGCTGCAGCTAGAGTAGCAAAAGTTAAAGCTTGGATGGCGCTTGTGGATGATCCTAGAGGCATCGTAGGTACAGGAACGATTGGAGGTACTGGAGAAACGGGAACAGCTACTACCAACTCGTCAGCCAAGATGTTTCCAAACGGTCGAGAACTAAGTGATAAGGGTTTGGTAGAATCTTCTGAAATATTAATAGGTGGCAGTACCGGAGTCGGCTGGATATACTTACCAAAATAACTAAGACCCCTCTTGTGTGGACCTGCATAGAAATATGCTACTGACGTAGGCGGAGCTGGTGCAACAGTAGTATTGATATCGTTCGTAGGTGCAGCCAACTCCCCGTGGGGTAACTGAATGATTCGCCGAGGAAACGGAGCGCCTGACCAATTGGAAACAGAAATAGATAGAAACATAGTTCCAATAAACGGAACCCAGGGGCGATACTCTTCTTCCCCCATCTGGGTCCTGGTTGAATCTCTAATAGATTCGAGAACATACTCAATGAAATTTTGGCTGCCAGTTGGTATGGCTTGCAGATTCCGGGTAGCCGCGATGGGTAAAGCCAACGGCATGGCGATTACTACCCAGGAAGTTACAGGAACTTGTGCATGAACTTGGAAGTCTCCTATTTGCCAGTAAAGATGTTAACCTACTTCCACGCTCGATACTCGGTATGGATCATCAATCTGATTAATTTGCAATTGCTCAATATGCATATTACCCCCCCCCCTTTTCAAGAATTAACTTGAATAGGAAAATTTGTATGAAATACTCAAAACACTATACGAATGTCCTAAAAAACGCTCCTCTAATGAAATTATACAATATTCCCAGTTACGATATGATCTTTTCGCCACTCTATTCCGAATCGCCAGGGTAATTACCAACCCCACTATCCGTCGATCCCGGGACTTTCAAGTTTGAACGACCTTCACGAATAGCTAATGTTGATTTGTCCAATACCCGTCGGATAGAAGATCGCGCATCATCATTACCAGGAATCGGAATATCTGTGAGATCCGGATCGCGATCCGTATCGACGACACAAATTGTGGGAATACCCGGAATAATACATTCCTCAGGAGCGATAGATTATTCATGTTGATCAGTAATTGTCACAATATCGGGTAAATCTGACATATATTGAATTCCACCTAGATATCTCTTCAATCTAAGTAATTATCTCTTCGAAATCGCTGCCTCTTTCTTCGGGAGTCAGTCAAACCCTCCTGTATCTTCTCCATCTTGCAAATATTGAAACCTACGGAGACGTGTTTCTGTAGTGGACCGATTCGTTAACGTACCACCGAGCCATTTTTCATTCACGTAGTGACATCGAGATCTTGTTGCAGCTGATGCTACTAGATCAGCCACTTGATATTTTGTACCTACCGTTAAGAATTCTTTTCCCTCCGTTGCCGCATCGAACACTGAATCACAGGCTTCGGATGAAGGACGAGCAGTCTGAGTTGGATCGAGAATATGAACACCCTTTCGTTCCGTAAATATATAAGGTGACATCCTGGGATTCCATTTCTGAGTCTGATGACCAAAATGAACTCCCGCTCCCATCATACCTTCCGAGTCAATATTCCGGTTTTTCTGTTGCATCTTCCCCTCAAGTATAAGAAACTGTAAATTGATTTCATTCTAACTGGATTTGATAAATTATTACAATCTACTGATCAATTTTTTGGGATACACAAAAATTTTATTATTAAGTAACTCTTCTAGCGTTTGTTGCTACTAAGTCGAGAGAAAGCTCGGTTCAATCCTTCATGAATAACTAATTTATGATGGACACTTGGTTCCCCCTCATAACCCGAGAGGCTATCTTTTGTTCCCCATTTAGGATTCTGACTACTACTTATAGTTGAATAAAATTCTTTCTGTTTATTCACTTTCAGTTGACAAACAATCTCTTGACTGCCCGTTCCAATGGGGACGGTGTCACCAGGAATAACATTTTCTTTTAATCCCTTTAACCGATCGATTCGGCCCCGAAGAGCAGCTTTGGCCGGTACTCGAGTAGTTTCTTGGGGACTCGCCTCTGATGAAGAACTAGTAGTATTGAGAGATGCTTTCGTCATTCCCAGTACAATAGGCTCATAGAAAATCGACCTCTTTAATACGCGATTCATCCGTTATGCTCGTGACGGTTCAATGGGCTCCCCGGGTGAAGAAACATTAGTTGTTCCATCTTCCGATGCTACGACTCTTGATGTCAATTGCCAAATGATAATTTCTAGATGTTTATCTGATATTTGTACCCCTTAAGATCCATAAACCTTTCAAATTTGATCAATCGAAACCAATTGACAATATTCCATACTTGTTCCAGCACTTAAGAAGTGGCTCCAAAGGTTCCCAATTAATCTTGTAATACCCCTGTTCCATCTTCCAAAAAGATCTTCGATTCTTGCCGGAATAGAAGCAATGGAACGAGACTCGAGTGGCTGCTCAACCTTCGGAAGACCCTGAATAGTGTCCCCAGACCTCGATCTATCATGTGGTAATGTTATTAATGTATCCCCCTCTCCAATGATCTCTCCGGAAGTTTTCCGAATGATTGCTCCCCGGGTCGCTAAAAGAGGCTTAGCTGTTCTGGTTAATAAATATTCCTGGTGAATAGCTACGACTTGACCGGATTGGGGACAGACATTACTTCTACAGAAGCATCGACTTTCACTGATTGATAGTCCGAGATTAATTAACAAGATTACTCTAGTCGAGTAATCTGATGGTAAATGAACATGCTTGGTGGATAAACATCTATCTGAAGAAAGATTCGTAGGATATTTCAATATTAGTTCATTTTCATCGATCGGATACCAATTTCTATGTCCCGATGTATCTGTCGAACCATCAACAAAGGAAGGGGGGGCTTCGCCGCCCAACGCGGCGGGATGGTAGGGCACCAAGAGGTGGGAAATGCTCCATGAAGTCCCTAATAAACCCAACTCTTCGTCCCCCCTTCGACGGGGAATAGGATCTGATTTTATAGATTTGGCCAACCCCTCTTCCACATCTAGATCTAGATAGTTCTTTGAACTTGAAAGAGATCCGTACTTAAAATTTGATGAAATATTTTTCAGAATCTTCTCACTCCGAACATAAGTATTTCTACCCAATTTAGAATCATTCGGATATCCCACAATCGTTTTATCATGCTTATTATTGCTCGAATCGGTAGACAAAGTATTACGAAAGGAGTTGAACGGCGACAAAATTAAGAAAGATGCACCTCGTTCCGACACCGAATGAACAGTACTTTGATATTTGACAACTAATTTGTCACTACTTTTGGATAGACCAACTTGAGCAAGGGATGGCTCGTCGACAGACACCGGTGCTTGGGAAACCCCATTGGCCCTGACCCTCCGCGTGGGAGGTGCGTTAGAAAAAACTATTGAGTTAACTTGAAGAAAGGTACTGAGAAGATTATTTATTCTTACACTGGTAAGAGACATATAAGCCTTTCTTGTAGAGAGGAGTTGGTAGAAAGATTCTCGCCAATCAACCACTAAACAAGTTTTAACTAATTGAATATTTGTATGGTTGCTTATTTCAATTTCTTCACCATTTCTATAGGAAATACATGTAAAGGCTTCAATTTTTGGACATTTCTGCGTTTCTGGTTTCTCGGGGTGGGAGACCACTCGCACCAAAGAATTGTTAGCTATATTGTACTCTACAACTGGTCTTACCGGGACGGAGGTCTTTCTTTTCCTGTAGAGTGTAACCGGTTGGAGGTAAACCCAACTTTCGGATTTGAATCTATTAAAAATCATATTACCTGGTGCAATTAGAGCATCACTCTGCTTGGGTATACTAGTTACCCTTTCCGGATTGTAGATATATCCAGGTAGGATTCTTATCTCAATACTACTTCGCGTCTTTCTGATTCGGATCGGTCCACCTACTTGACTAATAATACTAGAAGTTATTTGTGCACCTTCCTCAATAATAGTATTGTTTGTTACCGAAATGGATGAGAAAGGTTCGTGAATGGTATAAACCTCTTCGGGGATTAAAAAATAGTTGCCTCCTTTGATTACTCTGTACCGTGAGCCAAGAATCCTTTCTGTCCCACCATCAGAAATGAATCCTTTTTTACCGATGGGTTCAACCCCTATAGTACCATATCTTATAACCCCCGAAACGCCAGTCTGATGCTCGGAGTTTTCGTAGATAGCAAGAATGTCATTCCGATCCAAGATTTTATTTAACTGAAGATCAATGTTTGTGAAATATGACTCATTAGACCCTTTCCCCTGTCGTTCCAGTAACGAAGGAACCGCCTCTTTTTCTTCGCCCCGCTCCACCATGAGATTGGAAAGAATCGAAGTAGATACTGGAGGTTTTAGCCAACTTGAAAAACATTTCGGATTGATCCCAAACTCTTGGATCCCTTTCTGGAAACCCCCAGAATCAATAGCATCGATATTCTTCCCTGTCCTTTCATGAGACTCGTGTCTACTCTCGCTAGAGCAAGGTTCAACACTGATTCTATCCTGATCCTCGTGAAACAAGTAGTTTTTGTCGGAATCATTAAAAGTTCCCGAAAGAATCCATACATGACCTGTCTCGCGTACGACACGAATGGGATTATCTATACAATTACATAAATGCCACACAAATCTACTCCAGTGGGTCTCTCCTTCTATATTGGGATAGATAGATTTTTGAATACGCTCCTTAAGAGGAAATTCCTTGGCTCATACTTCCGCAATGATTTGTTGCGATTCGACATACTGATCGTTCCGAATCATAAGTAAACTTTGTGCTGGAATGGTAAAATCGTGTATATTATTACGACTCTTGATAAGGATGGGTGATTCATTTCGACACATCCAAGCAGGATGCCCATGTCGCGTACGTGTGGGATATACCGATCTTTCATCGGGATTAATGAGTCCATTGAACGGAATTCGTACATATTCTGCGATATCGCCCGTAGATGCTCCACCGGTATGAAAAGTTCTTGATGTTGATTGGGTTCCTGGTTCTCCAATTGATTGACCCGCAATGATACCTACAGCTTCCCCTAATTCTACTAAATCGTGATGGGCGAGACTCCAACCATAACGCAGCTGACGAATCCAGAAAATACTTTTGCATGTCAAAGGAGATCTTACATGTATCGGTTGCGTCGATGCTATCAGGTTACTGGCCAGTCCATCACCGATATCTTGATTACGTGTAGCAATACATCTCACATCCCAATAGACGTTATCTGCCAACACACGTCCAATCAGTCTTTGATGCGATATCGTTCAGATAGATCCTCTTTTTTCCTCAATGAGATTTAAAGCGATGCTTTTGGTAGTCCCACAATCCCTTTCGCGTACAACAATATGTTGAACTACTTCAACGAGCCTACGTGTCAGATATCCAGCATCTGATGTTCGTACCGCGGTATCCACAACCCCTTTGCGAGCACCATAACAAGGAATAATATATTCTGTCAAAGATAAGCCTTCGCGCAGGTTCCTTCGGATAGGTAGATCAATTACCTGCCCTCGCGGATCCGACATCAATCCCCTCATGCCGAGCAATTGGTGAACTTGAGACGTACTTCCTCGGGCCCCTGAAAGAGACATCATATGAACTGGATTTAGAGGATCGATCATCTTGAAACTCGGATTCATTTCTCGTTTTGAACATTCACTTGTAGCATACCAGGCTTCAATTGATTGACGTAACTTCTCCACGGCATGCAAACTCCCGTAACGATGATACTGCTCCGGGACGTAACCTTGTCTCTCCGCATCTTATACAAGCCATCCTTTGGAGGGTACCGTTGAAAGATCGTCGATGCCTGATGGGACAGATGCTTTTGTAGCTTGTTGAAAACCCAGAACCTTAACTTGATCCGGAATGTTCGTTGTAGATGCAACTCCAAAACAAACTACTAACTTACTGATGGGTTGTCTCATTGCAGTCTTATCCATCATCTTATTGTAGAATGGTGATTCAGCTCGATCCGCCATTGTAGAAACCTCAACTTTTTCTTCTTCTTTTACCCCGTAATAATTACTAACCAATAGAGTGAGATTTGGATCGTTCAATAAATGTATAAAAAAAGCTCTCTCATTCTTCATTACTCTAGTCAGATCTAAAAACTTCTTTCTTGTATCACTGTAACCGGTACGGGCGAAGTCCCACGCAGAAAAGAAGCTTTTGATATACCCTGCATCGCTTCCTTCAATTGCTGATTGAACGAGGTACGACCAGCAGTTGTAAGTACATACATACCGAGGGTATGACCCTCCCTACACTTTCTGATTTGGTAATTATCGTAAGAGTGAAAAGAGGTTCCTAAGGGTTCATATTGAGATTCAATAGGCAATTCACGAATTTTTGAACTGATCGTCTGCGAATCAATCCCCCAACGGAGCCACAAAAAACTATAGAAATCAATTTGTTTCGATTCCTTGGCCCTGAGTATATCGTAGTAACTAGTAAAATAGGGTATATTTGCAGAAGAGTTGCTATCTCCGTCTATGAAAAAAGAATGTCTATTTCCATAAATTCCTTGCCTATTTTCGATTGTTGGTATGTAAAGACCGAGAGGCATGTCTTGACTCGGTACAGATACGGGATCTCCCGTAGCAGGGGATAGTAGATTTGTGTGCGAAAACATTGGAAAACGAGCTTCAGTCTGAGCTTCTAGAGATAGAGGTACATGGACGGCCATCTGATCTCCGTCAAGATCTGCGTTAGACCCCCCACAAACCAATGGATGCAAACGAATGGCGCGTCCTTCTATTAAAATGGGTTGAAATGCCTGTATACCCAATCTGTGTGGTGTAGGTGCTCGATTCAGCGGTACGGGATGACCTTGCATAACTTCCCGAAGAATTTTCCATATAATGGGTTCTTTCTTTCTAATCATATTCTTAGCAGCTCGTAGATTACGAGCGAGGTGTCACCCAATCAAGTTACGAATTACAAAGGCTTGGGAAAGCTCTATCGACAATTCTCGAGGTAATCCACATTGATGTAATGGAAGAGACGGACCTACCACAATAACGAAACGACCTAGATGATCGACCCGCTTTCCGAGCAAATTCTCACGAAATCGTCCCTCTTTCCCCTCAATAACCTCCGAGAAAGATTTGTAAGGCCTGTTATTAATATCTCTCATTGGTTGTCCGCGTATACCGTTGTCAATAGGGGCATCCACAGCTTCTTGAACGAGTCTCTTCTGACAGACAATCAGTCCTTCTGGTGTGAATTCACTTCCCGATAGAAAGTCGATAAGAGTATTATTTCGATGAATTATCTTTCTATAAAGCTCATTAAGATCAGAAGTAATTAATTCGCCTTCATATAGTTCAACTATTGGTCTCAATTCAGGTGGAAGGACTGGTGGAAGATTCAGAACCATCCATTCTGGTTTTAGATTCGTTTGGATAAAATCCTTGGCTAATTTGATCCGTCTGACCAAAAGATCCTTCCTCCTTTGAATCGTTCGGTCTTCCCATTCATTCCCGATAGATCCTTGTTTCGCCAGTGCCTGCCACTCCAAATACGCACGATCCATAACGCTCTGCAGATCCAAGCTAGCTAATCACTTTTTAGTAGCATCCCCTCCAGTAGCTATTTCATTTCCTTGAAGAGTTTCAAAGTTCCGAGTGGGAGAAAAGATGGGAAGAATATTTTTCCAGGATCGATCCTCATAATTGAACAAACCCCGCAATCGTAACAAAGTGGGTCTCTCAGTCACAGGCCTAGCAGGAAAAAGATTGGGATAGGTCGAGTGAATACCCCCCCCCCTTAGAATCGGACACGAGTGTTTCCTCTCATCCGGCTCAAATAGCTATATCTAAGTGTGAAGCTCCGACAGTATGATCTTTTTGGGGCGCGACAAACCCGCTCCATCTATAGAGAATAGCTGCTCATTACTCAAGCTCCAACTTGTCTTTCCTGAGTAGTCTTAGCCCCCCCCCCCCCCTATTACGTTATTCACATCTTCATAGAAATATATATATATATTTTCTATTCCCTATTGTTTCGGTCAGAGGTTGAAAAGACTTTTCTTGTTCCTAATACGACCATTTCTCCCCTTTGGGTTTCCACTCCACCCCGATGGTTATCAATCGATTTGAAAAATCTTTGCGATGATCAAGTTTTCATAACCATATTTCTATCACAAAAAAGCCTTTTCTTGCAGAAAAAGAAAAATAAGGAGTGTGAGTCAGAGATCCTGTCGAAAAACACTTGGATTCTTTATCATCGAATTATGAATGTGAGATAAAAATCTTTATTACGAAGCCTAATCGATGGATTATAAGGATTAACCCTGGGAGAGAGCCCTCAGCGTACATAGTACTTTTTATCCCGAGTTACGCGATATTCCTCGTTCGTGAGAAATATGTCGGAGTTGGGGGCGTCCCATCGTCGTATGGGACGACAGATCGTGATCAATCTGTGATAATCGAAACATACAATCGAGTCACGCATCGCAATATACTGGGCTTTCTAGTTCTTTGAGAGGTTTAGCAAGGAGATTTGCAATGTAACTGGGGATTCGTTTTGGGAACCATACGTGGGTTACTGGACAGGCTAGTTTGATGTATCCCATTCGGTACCTTCGAACCCGAGAGTCGATAAATTCGACTCCACAATGCTTACGAGAATTGGAATATTCCTCTTCATTATCGACAGATCGGTAGTTTCCGCGGGCACAAACTCCACTCTTTATGGGCCCGAATATTCTTTCACAAAATGAACCATCTCTCTCTGGTTTATGAGTCTTGTAATGCAACGTATAGGGTTAATCAACTTGCCCAGCGATGTCTCCATTAGGTAACTCTCTTTCAGCCCAACTACGAATCTGTTCGGGGGATGCCAGTCCAATCCGAAGTTGTTGATAATTAGTTCGATGAATCGTAAGATAAAAATTTTCGATTGATTAAACAAAAAAGGTTCGATTAAATATCAAATATCTTCACTCCCCCTACCCGAATCTTCTTCAAATATAGAATCGTGCTCCAGATTCGGACCCATGCGTCGTAACTCTCGAACTAGCAATCGGAAAGATTCTGGAACAGTATTGGGTTTATGAACGGGTTTTCCGGTCGTAATAGCACTAGGTACTTTGTAACGAGCTTGAATATGATCTGATTTGATTGTAGGCGTCTCTTGCAACGTGTAAGATACGCCAAGACCCTCCGAAGCCCAAACTTCCATTTCTCCAACTCGTTGTCCCCCCCGCCTAGATCTACCCTTGAGGGGCTGTTGTGTAACAAGCGCATAGGGCCCACTGGATCGTGCATGAATTTTATCATCAACCTGATGAATCAATTTCATTATATAGGCCTTTCCAATCGTAACTGGTTGCTCGAAAGGATCGCCTGTTCGTCCGTCGATCAATCGACTCTTTCCGGGATGTTCGGGTTCAAATAACCATGGATTACGAGTCCCTGTACTCGCCCCGCAAAGCTCCGAAAATACTAGTTTTCTAGAAGCTTCCCGCTCATATCTCTCATCGAAAGGTACTATCCGGTAATGGGTTTTCAAAAAACTCCCAGCTAGCCCGAGCAAACACTCGAAAATCTATCCTACATTCATTCATGAAGGTACTCCTAAGGGACTTAATATCATGTCGACTGGTGTACCATCTTGCAAATAGGGCATATCTTGTCTGGGTAAGACCTTTGACACAATACCTTTATTTCCATGCCTGCCGGCTATCTTATCACCTACTTGTATCTTACGTTTCTATAAAATATATATATGAATAACCTCTGAATCATTCATAGTATCGTCTTCGGGATAAACCCACCTAACGTCAGTGACTCGACCTCTTCCACCAATAGGGACTCTCAGACAACTCTCTCTTGCGTTAACTAATTGGATACCAGAAATGGCTTGTGACAATCTTCCTTCTGGAGCACGTAACGAGTCCGATCCCTCCTGGGGCGTCGGTTTACCCACCGAAACATCCCCCGCTTCTACCCAAGATCCCGATTCTACAAGGCCGTTATTGTCTAAATGTCGAAGTGCATAACTATCCAATTGAGGTATTTCCTTAGTAACCCTTTCAGGACCCTGATTTGTTGCACAAACCTCAACTTCGTGTCTCTCAATGTGAAAAGATGTAAAAATATCTTCGTATATCGAACGTTCACTAATCAATACTGCATCTTCAGAGTTGTATCCCTCCCATGGCATATAGGCTACCAAGATATTTCTACCTGAAGCTGATTCTCCCCCAACGGTTGCTGCTCCATCTGCTACAACTTCTCCGCCTTTCAACAGTTCTCCTGGCATAACCGTAGACTTTTGGTGTACACAGGTATTGTTATTGGAACGTTCATAAATTCTTAATATGGTATCTGTGGTGTCTAAACCCTCTTCGTCGTTCGTAGATAATGTAATTTTATTACCATCAACATATTGGATTCATCCTTCTCGTTCAGATACAGCTACACCTCCCGAATCCGAGGCTACTTAACCTTCTAACCCAGTCCCTACAATGCACCTTTCAGGCTTAAAAAGTGGAACCGCTTGACGTTGCATAGTGGAACCCATCAAGGCGCAGTTTGCGTCATTATGCTCAATGAATGGAATAAGAGAAGCCCCGATAGGGAAATATTGTAGAGGATGAATGCTTCGGAAATCGACTTGCTCCCACAGAACGCTCAAAAACTCTTGTCGATACCGAACCGGTATAACCTCTCTTTCTCTAGTCCTCAATTCTGATATTAATAAATTTCCAGTTGCTACTCGGTAATAATCATCCTCAGCGGGGGATAAATCAACTGATTGTTCTTCCTCAGACGATTCGGACATTTCGAGATAAGGGCTCTGCAAGGACCCAGAATTGCTAACTTTTGCCTGAATAGCTAGCGATGAGATGGGGCCAGCGTTCATGCCTTCGGATGTTTCGATCGGGCAGATACGCCCATAATGACTAAAATGAATATCTCGAGCTTGAAAACTGGCGGTTCGCCGTGTCAACCCCCCAGGACCTAAAGAACTTAATCTTCGTTTATGAACCATTTCTGATAGTGGATTGGTTTAATCTAGAAATTGTGATAAGGGATGTGAACCAAAAAACTCTTTGGAAGTGGCTATTACTGGGACAGACGTTACTAATCCTCTGGGGGTTAATGGACGTTTACGCCTAACGGCCCTACGAAGATTTTGTCGGATCGGATTCTCCAAACGGTTTAAGGCCAATTTCAATTGTTCCTGTAGCAGATCCGCCACAGATCGAACACGTCGATTTTTCAAATGATCTATGTCATCAGGATTGCCCATCCCATAGCTTATTTCTATTGAACGATCCGCGGCTGCCAATACGTCTTGGGGTAATAAAAAATGTTCTGTTTCGGGTACATCAAGAGTTAGTTTGATGTTTAAGTTTCGTCGACCAATTCGTCCCAATTCACACCTATGTTGAAAAAATCTCTTCTATAATTCCTTGAATATAGATTCTGAAAATGCTATATCTACGTCTGTAGCAGAATATAGATGTTTGTAAAGTTCCACTATAGCATCCTCTGACGATTCAATAGCCCCTTTTTGTTTCTTCAATAGATTTGAAAATATTTTGGGGTAACGGACATTCTGTAGAATATCTTTTTTGCTTAATCCCATAGCTATTAATAAGATCAGAATGGATACTTTTCGTTTTTTGCTAATACGAACCCATATCCTGTCTCTCTTATCCATCTCTGATTTGAACCTTCCTCCCCAATCCGAAATTACAGTGCTAGTATATGCAGAGACTCCTTTCTGATCTGATTCGCGGTTGTAATAGATACCGGGACTCCTCAATATTTGGTTAATTGAAACTCTAGCAATTCCATTAATAATGAACGTTCCTTGAGAGTTCATCCAAGGAATAGATCCGAGGCGTACAGCCTCTTCCTGCACTGCCCCATCTCTGTTCCGAGTCGATTAAGCTGGTACATATGGATCGGATGGATATGTAACACATTGATACGCAGCATCTCTCTCTTCGACTGAAGGTTCTGCCAATTGATACTGTTCACTAATAGATCAGGATTCAACTTCCTTATCTGTATCTTCAATTTCTGGAAAATTCTTAGGTTCTTCAAGCAATCTTTCGTGAACGAAACGGTTAAATCCCTCAAATTGAATTCGTGCAAGTTCTGGCAGTACAGGCATCTTTGTATCTCCTCCTAATGTTACACCGAAATTCAGTCCCAAGCAGAACTATACCAATTAGATTCCCCTTTCTTTTTCTTCAGCCCCCCCAACCGGGTTTGAGAGGATATCTGTCATATCAAAACAATTCGCAATTCTTTTCTTTTTTCTCACTCCTCTTTTTCTATCTATCAAACTCTTTTTTCGTATCCCTTTGGCTATCTTTCGTACTTGTTTTTCTCTCTTTCTAAGAAATACGGGGGGGGGAAAAGAAACAAAGAGGTTGAGGTAGAAGAGAAAAAAGGGGGTGAGGAAGTTATAGGTATCTTTTACAGTAACTCTTTGTACCAGATGCTAGATCCTCTTAGGAAGAAAGTAGACTGTCAAGGGAAGGGTCTGCGCAACCCAAAACCTATGAACCTACACCCTCAGAAAGATAGTTCTATGACGAATTAAGAACACTAACGTATCCGAGATTTTTGTGACGATTCGGAAATACGTAACGACTCGCAGCGAACCAGTAGAAATCCCGTGAGTGTATTATATCAATAATTTCGATTGCTAGGGAAGCGTGAAGCAACAGATGGGTGGTTTTTTTCCCCGCCAGTAGCAACCCTGGCGTTGACTCACCAATCGAATTTGGATCTATGGGAAGCTACTTACTGAAAAAAGAGGGATTGGGGTATAGTTCCGAGTTATGGTTATGCCAAACGATTTTTAAATAAATAGATCAACCCTTTTTCTTTCTGCGCAACTCCTAGTAATAGATCCATATAGTTACGAACGAATTTCCATAGAAATAGAAATGGGAGGAGTTATATTATATCTAGCCTATGGGGAGTTCGAGGACAAGAGAGGTGTGGAGAGAGTGGAGGAGTGGACGGAGGAGAAAGTTGTGGGTGGGGCGGCGGTGGGTTACCCCCCCCCCCCCCCCCCCCCCCCGACAGGTGGGGAAGGAGCCGCGGTGGATGAACTAACAGAATCAAAAAAGAAATCTTTGAAAGAGATCTTTGAGTCTCCTAGTTACTTCTCTATTGTATCGAAAGAGAAATCAGATTGACGATTCGTGAGAAATACCCCTATGATTTTAAGGGGTAATCAGGCCCCCATCGTCTAGAGGCCTAGGACACCTCTCTTTCAAGGAGGCGACGGGGATTCGAGTTCCCCTGGGGGTATTCCTTTTGCAAGAACCTCGCGATCGTACTAGAAAGATCCTTATTATTAGCTTATCGGCCTTCTCTATGGCACTCAAAAGAGGGGTCAGATTCTCGGGATGCTATCGTGAATCAACTGGTACCCCTACAAAACCGAAATGTTGCATAATATGTGGGTCGATGCTCGAGTGGTTAATGGGGACGGACTGTAAATCCGCTGGCGGCGCCTACGCTGGTTCGAATCCAGCTCGACCCAAGTCTGAGACCACAGATTCGTTTGTGGCATCGTGTTTCTCGTTGATACCGCAACCAAAACCCCGAGGCGTTTCACTGGGATTTATCGGGATTGACGGGTCTCGAACCCGCAACTTCCGCCTTGACAGGGCGGTGCTCTAACCGATTGAACTACAATCCCTGGATATATACATATATAAAGTTTATATAGCGACTGTTTCAAAGTCAACGACATTTTTATGGGTGGAACAAAAATTTGATGAAGATGAAACGAATATATCAAGGATTCAAACCAGAAATTTAGGTATCCATCTACGTCGGATAAGCGATAGGTGCCAATTATGGCAGACGGGACTGTCTCAGTAAATTGGTAGGTTAACCCCCAATTCTAATCGGGGTGACTAAACAAAACCCTCTCATCTCTTTTTTTTTCCCTTCAATCAATTAAATTGGACTAATCATTCGAAGTGCGAAGTGGTACGGGTAGGAAAAGTAGGTCTCGTGCAAGTGCCGGTACGACGTATCGATATAGCGCGCCGGAATACCCGGCGAGTCTGCTGTTGAGCGTGAGCTCGCGGCGTGATGGGTCATCAAGTACCGTCCGCCACATCCGTGCACTAATATCAATTAACAATCGTTGCCTATCCTCCGCACTGATATTTTTCTGGCCCTTCAAAGAATCGGAGAGGACCTCCTGGAAGATACGGAGACACTCCACGAGGGTACGGTCAAGGACAAACTTAATAATACCGAGGCAGCCAACAAGAGTTGTAATAGAGTTCATAAATCTCTTTAGAAATGGGATGTAAGTGTGATTGGAGTGTCGATTGTGTCGATTGTGTCGATTGTGTCGATTGTTTTTCTGTTTTTCGTAACTCGGGAAAGAGGCCGTTAGTAAGATAAGGTGGGTTAACCTGACTTACACCTTACTTTCCAGGGGGATTTCCACCCCAAGAAGATCCAAACTATGCGTTTTTAGGAAACCATCGATCAATGCTAGCGCTTCCTTCCGCCGCGACGAGCGGGTTAGAAAGAGCAGGCCATCGTTTTCTAAGCTTAGGGGAATTCCCGAGCGATGACGGACCAAGCAATCAACCATACTCAATAGAAGAACCACTTCGTGTGACGCCAAGGCACGCGACGACAACAAGCCTTCGTGGTATCGGCTTCCCCTCGCGCGACCACCCATATCCTCCTCTATCTTCCCGTAGTAAGGCCGTTTGCGGGATGGCATATAAATCTTGTCTCTCCGTCCCAAGGCATTCTGAAAGCAGGCTAGCTCCCGTATGATAGGGTGGTTCAAAACCCTTTGCAGGTAGTTATTCTGCTCGTATCCGGGTAGATGACCACACGCATCCTTAACCTTTCCACGTATGGCCCCACCTCCCTTAAAGCTGGCACCATTTAGGCCGGAATACAGCAGGGTTTTAAGGAGGTTTTTTGGTAGATCATCCCCCCATTTGGAAAAGATATGGGCCCAGAAGGTGCGGGAGCGGTATGCCTCCCATGTATTAGGTGCCGCAGCCTCCCCCGTAAGCCCCACGTAGATGCCCGTGTGGCAGGCTACCATGTCTAATTCCTCCATAACTAATCCTTCGGGGAGGAGATGTTTCCCTATTGTTGCCTTGATAACTCTCTTACAGTCCCTACGTATGCTTGCAATGGTCCCCGATCCCGTCCCATTTTTGGGTATAAGCCGGGGATAACTGGCGGAATTGCTATAAGAGGTGGCAAAGGGCTCCTTTAGCGGGCATCCTCTATTGTAATAAGTGCTCCCTTGTCGCCTAAAAAGCCTAAATAGCATGTAGCAGGTGTCTACTATTGGCGCAGCAGCCTCGTTGAGGGTTGCTAGTAACTCCTCATAGTGGGACGGGAGGCCTTTCAACCTGTGCAGGCTTCCTTCCATCTCATCAGCCAGGGGGTATACTACTCCCGCCATTGTGGTGGACGGGGCCAGTTTGGTAGGTAGGGCCAGGCTATAAACTGACGCCCTCTCCGCCTCCTCATAAAGCCGGGCTATCTTCTTCTTTGTTGAAATATCTACCTCTGTTTCCACTATACCAGCTGCCTCCTCTATCAGCCTTTCTTCCGTCCACTCCTCCTGCTCGGACGAGTGGGCCGCCGCGAGCGCTGGGTGCTTTGCTAAAAAGGCATACGTCTTTTCCGCCTCGGTTCCCGTCAGCGTGCCTATCCGAGCGTCAACCAAGCTGCCCCCCCTCCTAAAGGGCTTGGGTTTCTTAAGGGTAATCGTCTTTCTCTCCAAATTGACTAATGCCGTGTTCCTTTCCGCGCCCTTATTCTCCTCACACTCAAAAATATTTCCACCATTGACACCATGTAAACCCTTGGCACAATCGACACAATCGACACAATTGACACTATCGACACTTTTCACACCGCTCACCACGGGGGGCCATCCCGTCTCTGCGCATTCAACCGCCTCCTTATCTTTCAAGAATCCTTCCCAGGGCTCCGTCTCCATTAGGTACTTCACTATGTCCGCTCTGTCATTCCTTCTTATGGGCTCCCCGCTCCCGCCCAAACAAACACCAATAACAACCCTCCCTTGCGCCCTCCTTTTCGTTACTATGTCCCGATAACCCAGGGACCGCAAAGAGTCCTCCAATACGTCCCCAAAGGAGTAGTAAGATACCGGTTCAGTTCCTTGCGCCTCTGCATATTGCACATAGGAATCGTATAACGACCCGGGTAATGGAACCTTCCTCGCCCCAAGGGCCATTTCTTGGCCCGGACAATATGTCACTTTGATAAACAACCACTCCAGCACCCCCGATGAGTCCAGCCCGCCGCCGCTCAACTCATTAATGGACTCAACGCACTGCCCTATCCGGGACTGATGGACCGGCATTGCTAATGCCCAGTTGACCAACCCGCTGGCATCCTCTTTCAGCTTCTCTAGTAGCAATGGGTCTCGACGTGTGGCCGCCTTCGGCGTCAGCAGGTAGAGTATGCGACGCCTGAATCCACTGGTTCGGTCTTGCACGCTCCACTTCGTATTGGATGTAACTATTAGGAGGGCCTCGATAGCCAGGGAAAAGATACCTCCGTTCTTTATCTCGACGGTTACTTTATCCCCCGATACCAATTTTTTTATCATCGAGCATATGGCGTCGTTTACCTTGTAGGGAATATCCGGCAGCGTGATAAACACCTTGTCCTGTATCGCCCTCATCTCAAAGCGATTAGTCAACCTTAAGACATCCAACGCACAGGACGCCTCCCCAATGATGTACTCCAGCCATTTTACCATCGTGGACTTGCCCGTCGCGCCAGGGCCCCAGAGATACAGGCAAAGCTGTTCGCTGTTATCTTGCGTGAACAGCAAACGCAGGTATGCCCTTATAACGTTGAGCTTAAGCTGATCCCCCGCCGTTAAGCTGAGTAGGAAATTTTTCTGCACCTCTGTGAGCGGTGTACACAGACTTAATGCTATACCGCACTGATTAAAGGACCAAAGTCCCGGTTGCGGAGGCAACAACTCTTTTTCGTCGCCCCGCACTACCAGAACCCCATTAGTAAAATGCACCCCCTTCAGCGGCTTCGGCGTTTTGTACAACCGCTGTCTCAGGTACTCTTCTATAAGCTTGCGGAACTGGAGGGTCCCCATTCTCTTCCTTATAGAGATGGGATACTTACCCTTCATTGTTTTGAGTTTGGCTTCAATATCATTCATTATTTCGTAACAGGATCCGTCATGGGTCGACCAGTACCCATTTTCGTACTTGTACCATTCCCTTTCTGGTAGCCTGAATATCCATTTTTCACGAAATAGAGTAGCCACGGCCTCACTTGCGCTTTCCTCCAATGATTCTTCGTTGCCGAGCTCTCGTTCCTCTCTTATATCTAGCTGCTTCTTCAATATATCCTGCAGGTCATCCTCCTTATTAGCCTCTAGCGGCAGCACGCAAAGCAAACGGGCTTGGAACTGCAGAGTCTCTCCGTCCATACTTTTATTACCCTTTACCTGCTCGTAAAGAGTGTTCCATCTCCTTCCAAAAGGTATTAACTCACGTATTTCAGGTGGGTCTTCCCCTCGTGCGGGTAGTAGATATGCAGGAAAACAAGTCAGTTGAGCTAGGGGGGGTCCAGCATAGAATGGTCCTTCCCATGCCCATAATCGTTATTCTACCTCCGTTAAAGAACTCCATACGGATTCCCGCAGCGCATAGCCCGCTTTTAGGCGCGCCTTTTATTCCCTTTCCCCACAGATGTAGGCCCCCCGACGGGGTGTTTTCTATGCTTAGACCTGAGCTACTGCCGAGGCCTGTCAGAACCGCCGGCACAAACTGTGCGTTATCCAAATCGAGTAATCCCACCTCTGCGGGCAAGGATCCAACGTCTAGCCCGATAGAATCGCTGGGGCATGGTGCCCTAAGTGCCCGATTACCCACCACAATATGAGAGGTATACACCGCGGGGTCTCCATAAATGCGCTCTTTCCCTCTCTGATAGTAGAGTTTACACCCACTCTTTAGTAGATCGTTTAGCACTTCGGATTCGAGCTCGGACAGTGATATAAAATAGGGCGGTTGGTTCAGCCCGGTTGTGGTATTGCTCATAAAGGAGTATCCTTATTTATATGTCTATTTTACTATCACCCTTTAGTGAAATCCCACGCAAAAAGCCCTCAGCTTTTAGTGAAATCCTACGCAAAACGCCGCGGTAAATTGGATCGGCACCACCTTTACTTTACGTCCCGGCTCCCGTGCAAGGCCCTTATCCTTAGCCTCAGGTATCCGCACGTAGCGTAATATGGCCTCGTCCCGCGTGGGGCCGCTTGGATCGCTCTCTCCCATAGACAGGCTGATGGAAGATACGAGTGCTTCCTCCAATAAGCGCGGGCGCTCCGCCATTTGCGGGTTTGTGTTATCCGGACGATCGAACCGCTCGTACGCGTCCGCCACCCCGCGTATACGAAACGTCTTGGTGCACTTGGCGCAGTTGCTGGGTATTAGGCTGACCTCAAACAGCCTATCTGAGACCTGCGCCCCTTCGTGGTGTCCATATTTTCCCACCAATGGCACTTGGTAATACTGCTCAGGCTCCGCCAGCCTAACTGTCATCTTGTGCCACTTCATCTCGGACGACTGCAAAGGTAGAAGTATCTCGTCCAACCAGACCGAGGTAAAGGAGTAGGCGAGCCCCCTTAGATTAGCCGACGCCGGCCACTTCTGTACCTCGAAGTCCATCCGGAGTGGGTACCTATGACTTTTCGCAGAGGATCGGGGTCCGTAATAACAGGTTATTGTTATTACATCCCCTCGGCGAGCTTTGAGAAGGACTTCGTTGAAACGGTCAATGGGCATAGTTCAATTACCTCCGCTCTTTAGGTTGCATTATTATAGGGGGATACTGATAGTGGTGCGGTTTGGTTGCTTCCTGAACCGGCTCCTTAGTTGCAAGCCCCTCAGCGGAAGGCTCCTCGGAGCGGGGTGTTTGCTGTGCCAGATCCATAAGATACTTCTTTTTAGGTACGTATAATACCACCTGATTGCGTGCAAGATTCGCCGAGCTGGCGTCTATAACCACCTCATTCTCTCTCCTTCTGCGTTCAAGCCAAGTGTAAACAAGAAAGCTGGCCAACACTGCAAGGAGGGAGAAGGCGGCCACCTTGACCGACAAAGTATTCTGGCCGGCAATAGCAACAGCTCTCTTTTTCAGTGAATAAAACAGGGGGGTCGACTCGGTAGAAGGAGAACTAGCCGGGACACGCCTAGCTTGGCCCCTTTTCTTCCACCAGTTGTCAAACCAACCCGGCAACTGAGTCAGCGCGGGGGCGAGCCACAGCCTATGTACCTCTTTCAGGGCTTTCTTATAAAAGGGCTCGTTCCTTTGTCTGTAGGTCCCGCCAGGCGGCGCCGCGCCTATAACGTTAAGGTTCTCAACATCTATGACGTTGTCAAAGGCTTCTAGCACATCATCCTCATATATTTCGTTTATATCCATGGCCGCCGAAGGGCTGCTTATCACCGTCTCCGAAGGGCCGTTCATCGCCGAAGGGCCTTTTACCGCCGAAGAGCCGCGCTCGGGTCCGGATAGGGGTGAGTTTGTAGAGGGCGCGCGGAGGCCGGATGGATCTCGGACAAGGGACTATCGAGACTCGGGCTGCGGAGTAGGGGGCGCTGTGGGGATGGAAAGGAGGCGAGCGAGGGGCCCGCAGGGTTTGTATGCTGAGGAGAGGTAGGGAAGAGGAGCGTGTGTGTGGGGTGGTGGGGGATACTGGCAGCTGATTGATCGATCCGAAAAGAGAGGGTGAGGCATGGGTTATTGCCGCGAGGAAGGGGGCGATCGGGTATTCGTGAGATTTCATTTCATGATATACTATGTAATCGATATCGAAGATTCAACTTTAATACTCCCTTATCTCCGATTAATCGGAGATACTTCATTCGGTCGACCCGACTAAACTAATTAGAAATGGATGGTTCATAATAGAGTCCGAGAGTTTTTTTCCCAATGGGACCACTCAAGCTATCCCTCAATTGATTTGAACTACTAATACGGAAGTCAATATTCTTGCGTTCGTAGCCACTGCACTTTTCATCCCAATCCCCACAGCTTTCCCACTCATTCTTTACATTCAAACGGTTGCTCAAAATAATTAATTTGAAGATCCATCTGTTATTCCCCAGCGTACAGGAACGAGTAGGGGAAACATGGAGTGAGTGTTCGCTGCAGGGTAAAGAGTGATATATAGGCCGGTATTCCGGACGAGATAGTAATAAATACGCAATACGGTTGTTAGTAATAAAATACTGGTCCCTACGCCCCTTTCTTATTAGGCTTCTCCAGTCCATTCCCTTTAACCCGCAATCCCTATTTCTATCTACCTATTTCTATCTACCTATTTATCTATGTCTCAATCTATTACCTGCGAATAGATAAATAGGTAGAATTCACAGATATTCATAGATCGAATTTTTGGTCTCTAATTTCAGACTTCTCATTCTTCCCCTTATGATTCTCGTGAACTCGCGAATTTGGGTCCCGGTTCGGTTGTCGAGGTCGAGCCAGTAGTGATAGGTATCTCTTTGTACGCCCCTAGAAGAAGGGAACCTGGGATATCTAGAGGTGTGATCTCAAGTTACTTGCCCAAAAATCCTTCTCATTCTCGACGTATCTTTATGTAAAAGATCTGGAACTTGAACGAGTAGCAGGAATAGTAGGTTCGGCTTGAAAAGGGGAATAGAGTCAATCCTTGACTAAATTGGCTCGATATGCCCGGCCGGATAGGGCAATATGTAGAGGAGCTCAGTGAGGTAGATGAGAGCGGATTGGATAGCTCAGGGATACTGGGGTGGATATCGGCCAAGGTGAGGTATTGCCCGGGCAATGAGCTTCCCCTAGGGGCAGATTCCCATGCCGGGTTCCCTGTATGGGTCATACGTGGGATATGCGGAGTCCAACGGTATAGAGACCCTGTACTACACTTTCGGGGACGTGTTGGGGGATTCTATCCGCTCTAAAGGGTACAGGGACGTAGCAACAAAGAGGAGGGCACAAGGGGGGGTCGTCATAGGACTGACCTTGGGCCAGACAGGAGCGCCTTTGAAGAGATATGTGGGATCTTGCATGGTCCAACAGATGATGGAGAAGGATCCCTGGGAAGGGTTCGGCGAGGACAAACGAGTGTGGAAGCGCGGGGATTCCCCCTCGGGGGGCCACGCAAATAGGGCGGGCAGTGTCGATTGTGTCGATTTTGTCGATTTTTCCGCCACTAACTTGGAAAACCAAGATAGGTATCCGTCTGTAGGAGGGATGTGCTATGGAGGAACTGCTAGCGTTGTCTACGAGTCTGACTATGAGGAATTCTTCCGAGATTCTGTAGAGACGGAAGACTCCGGGAAGGGAAATGAGACGAAAGACGTCCGGGGCTGGAAGGAGTTGCTCACCACGGGAGAAGCCCAATAGACGGAGATCTTACTGTTGGAGCACCCCGAGCCCTCTGTTTGTCCGTGGACGGAGTAGGAGGTCCCGGAGTGGACGAAGAGACTGGTAAAATCTGATGCTTCCACCAGAGAAGGCGCTGAAAGGTGCTATATAAATTTTGAGCCCCCCCCCCCCCCCCCCCCCAATATTACTATTCTTTCACCTACCCCATACTGCGACACTTCTTTCGCAATTAGTGATTCAGATTCGTGTAACGAGCATATTGATACGTCTGAAAGGAGTAACCAGCGGATACTTGGTAACGAGACAGTTCTGTGGCTAGATCCTCCCGAGAGAGACTATTTTTACATGGATTGGGGGCTGAGAGTAAAAAATAGTTTCTCTCGGAGACGAGGGGGGTAGCTTATTATATGTTTCCCACGAAGAAGAGGATTATGGGGCAGGGAAAATGCGAATCGTTGGGTATCGTTACAACGATTTGCATTCCCCGAACGAGGCTACGAGAGAGACGGGTAACCATTTGTTATAACCCACTTCTTCCCCAAACTGCAGGTGAGAGGGGGAATGTAGAAATCACCGTCAGGGCAGCCCAAGCGATACTAACTAGATCCGTAATTATAATTCCTATACCCTCAACTCTCTTGAATTTTACTAATTATTGAATATTTATGAGTCCAAATATGAGTCCAGGCTTGGAAACATATCGTACGTGATAATTACACTCCTATTCGATATGATACTCCAATAACAAAAGATAGTGAGAATGTATAGACTCTTTTTTTTTTTTTTTAATGTTACCAGATCCTCCTTCTAAGATTTAGATGGTTCAGACCTTTAATTTACCAACCGGTGATATACTACTATTGGGATTGCCTATGCGTGACGCATCGAGATACATTTAACGTGATAGGCTATAATACACTATAGAGCATCTCGATTTGTATCCGGTTTCGGCGCAACGAACAATCCCTGAAAAAAAGAAAGATTTCAAGACGAGATAGGCCTTTTCTTTAGTACCAGTATCACTCGGGTCAGGCGACACCCAGATTTGAACTGGGGAATTAAGGATTTGCAGTCCTCCGTCTTACCACTTGACTATATCGCCCCCACCTAACTATGCGCGACGGACCCCAATCCAGGAAGAAACCTCCATTGATACGTAATACTTGATAGTAAGTAGTATACTAATGAGTATACTATCGAACAGAAACATTAGCAAGTTGCTTACCCCCCCCCCATTACCTGGACAGGGAATGGAAGGATAGTTCAATAAGTACTAATGCGTTTTTCTGCGCATGTAGCAGACTCCTCAGTGATTTGATAGGCGGATAGCGGGAATCGAACCCGCGTCATCTCCTTGGCAAGGAGATATTTTACCATTCAACTATATCCGCACGGCGTACCAACGTATTCTACACCGCATCACAGACCTAATGTGTAGTAATCTCAAAGACTGACGTATCTGGTCCACCCATTAGACCCCGACCCCAATATTCCCCTTACCTTACGGGTGAGAGGACTCCCCCCCCCCCCCCCCCCCCCCCCCCCCCCCCCCCCCCTCCCTACCTTCCCTTCGAAACAGATCGAAACGAAGTATCTATTCCCTAGCTTGTTTCTATAAATAGCAATCTTCTTGATTCTGCATCTCGACTCGTAACAGCGAATTACGAGAAGAGGAACCTAATTGTTCAACGCGTCAAATTATTGGGAAATAAAGGAGTTGGGTATACCTACTGAGGAGACTAATCCGATCCATAATGAAGCTCCTGAAAAGACAATATTCTTATTGCTGGACCAACCCGCGGGGGAGGCGAGTGCGACAGGTACACCAACAACTAGTAGGAATGAGGTAGCAATTAATGTCAATAGAGCCAATTGGAAAGCAATAGTCATAGTTCTGATTCCCTCCATATCAGGAATGGGTTATTTGTACCATCCAATCCCCACCCGATGAGACTTCCACTGTATTGAGGGGGAACCAAGACTTCTCTGGCACTCCAGAATCCAATGTCGCTGAATCTACCAATGATTCGTCGGATAGAAGTGAAAGTACTGTCGTTCGGGATGATCATCCACAGCAGCTCCACGAGCAATCTTATGAGATTCCTCCCATTCTGTGTCCTTCACAGTAGAGGTGGATCTTGATACAATACATATGTATTAATATTGATAAGATTCCTATTCCACCTAAAGCATATGATTGATACTTCCAATTATTGGGTAAGGAATCCGTTTTTTCGGGAGAGATGGTCGAGTGGTTTATGGCTCCAGTCTTGAAAACTGGCATGGTGCCGAAACGCCATCGAGGGTTCGAATCCCTCTCTCTCCTACTACTGGCTCAGCATCGAATATTCAGCAATAAAAGGGATGGGAGTTATGGCAGGGTCTAAAAGAATCATTCATTAAAAGATCCATCCGTATATTGTATAGTATCCTTCGGGTAATGAAACTCAGGAATAACTCTAGATGTGCAAAGTGGGATACAGACCAGATACATTTTAGGTTGGCACTAGTCCCACCGAATGGTTTGCCGAAGAAGGACGCTAAATTGAGGTTGTCTCAATCTCAATCATCCGCCCATTCGTGGGGTAGGTCCGCGCGTTACCAGATGTGACTCATGGAGATTCGAATTATCCTTGGGTTTGGCTATAGGCATGAATTCTCATGCCCCTACCACCCTAAATTGGGGTATTGTATTCATCAGGAGTATTTCCAAATGTTTCTCGGACGTAACGAGGGAGGCGCGGATGCTACCGAAGCTTCTGGTTCGTGGTTCATAAACTATTATTTTGGAAGAATAGACACGAATTGCCACATCAGTTTCTACCTCGTTCGCAAGATCTAAGGGCTACTTGCTACTCGCATCGCCTAACCAACCAGACCCTGGATCGGTTGGTATCTATCTATCTATCTAGATAGATAGATAGACAAATAGGATCTACCCCGATGTGGTGAATCCACCAACAGGACGTAGATCTATCCAGCGGCTACTAGTTCAGTAGTAAGGAAATAATCCTTTGCTTCTTTCTCCTCTCACCGCCCTAACGATTCCACCCAAAATTGAATTTTCAATTGAGGGGTGTCATAGAAAGAACGGGTTCGGTATCACGATCGATTCCTTTTTCAAACCCGGCTGCAGCTGCACGAGCCCTTCCCGCGTGCCATAGGTGGCCCACGAAAAAAAAGAATCCTAGAACGAAATGGGAAGTGGCCAACCAACTCCGGGGAGATACGTAGTTTACGGCATTGATCTCGGTAGCTACTCCACCCACGGAGTTTAGAGAGCCCAGGGGTGCATGAGTCATATACTCCGCGGATCGTCGCTCCTGCCACGGTTGTATATCCCTCTTCAGCTTACTGAGATCTAAACCATTAGGACCTCTTAGGGGTTCCAACCAAGGAGCGCGAAGGTCCCAGAAACGCATGGTTTCGCCTCCAAATATGATTTCTCCCGTGGGGGAACGCATCAGATATTTACCCAAACCAGTAGGTCCCTGAGCGGAACCTATGTTGGCACCGAGACGTTGGTCCCTGACAAGAAAGGTAAAAGCTTGAGCCTGAGAAGCTTCTGGACCGGTAGGACCATAAAATTCACTAGGATATGCTGTGTTGTTGAACCAGACGAAGCAACAAGCGGTGAAACCGAAGATGGCAAGGGCTCCTGAACTGTAGGACGAGTAAGCTTCTCCGGACCATACGAAAGCACGACGAGCCCAAGCAAATGGTTTCGTTAATATGTGCCAGATTCCCCCGAAAATACAAATGGAACCCAACCAGACATGTCCCCCAATAATATCTTCTAAATTATCCACACTTACAATCCAGCCTTCTCCACCAAAGGGAGATTTTAGTAGATAACCAAAGATAACATTCGGACCTAGGGTGAGATTCGTAATCTTTCTTACATCTCCACCTCCAGGTGCCCATGTATCATACAAACCTCCGAAATAGAGTGCTTTGAACACTAGGAGGAAGGCACCGACGCCTAATAGTACTAAATGAATACCTAGGATTGTGGTCATCTTATTCTTATCTTTCCATATGTAGCCAAAGAATGGAAAGGATTCTTCCGAAGTTTCGGGCCCAATCAGAGCATGATAGATGCCCCCGAATCCTAGAACTGCGGAGGAGATCAAATGAAGTACTCCGGAAACGAAGTATGGGAAGGTATCTGTAACCTCCCCACCGGGACCTACCCCCCAACCTAGGGTAGCTAGATGAGGGAGTAATATTAACCCTTGTTCATACATAGGCTTTTCCGAAACGAAATGAGCCACTTCAAATAGATTCATAGCTCCGGCCCAAAATACAATCAAGCCAGCATGAGCCACGTGGGCACCAAGTAATTTACCAGACAGATTGATGAGTCGAGCGTTACCGGCCCACCAAGCGAAACCTGTGGTTTCCTGATCGCGACCACCCAAAGAAAGGGTTCCATTAAAGAGCGTTTCCACGGGGTAAGACCTCCTCGGGGAATACAAGGTTTTCGTGAGGCTGATCCTGAGCTGCCATCCAAGCACGAATACCTTCGTTTAATAGGATGTTCTTTGTGTAAAAAGTCTCAAACTCAGGATCTTCTGCTGCACGAATTTCTTGGGAGACAAAGTCGTACGCGCGTAGATTTGGGGCGAGACCAACTACTCCAATAGCACTCATCCATAAACCGGTCACTGGCACGAATAACGTGAAGAAGTGTAACCAACGCTTGTTGGAGAAAGCGACACCGAATATTTGGGACCAGAAACGATTAGCAGTTACCATTGAATGGGTCTCTTCGGATTGAGTTGGGTTAAACGCGCGGAATGTGTTCGCACCATCGCCATCTTCAAATAGAGTGTTTTCCACTGTAGCACCATGAATGGCGCATGAAAGAGCGGCACCAGGAACTCCCGCAACTCCCATCATATGGAATGGGTTTAACGTCCAATTATGAAAACCTTGAAAAAAGAGAATGAATCGAGAGATAGCTGCTACACCGAAACTGGGTGCGAAGAACCGACCGGATTGCCCCAAGGGGTAAATCAAGGATACAGAGACGAAAACGGCAATAGGAGCGGAGAACGCTATTGCGTTGTAGGGACGTAATTGTACGGACCTGGCAAGTTCGAATTGACGTAACATGAAACCTATCAGAGCGAAGGAACCGTGGAGAGCAACGAAGGTCCATAGGCCTCCTAATTGGCACCAACGGGTGAAATCTCCCTGTGCTTCGGGACCCCATAACAGGAGCAAGGAGTGGGCTAAACTATTAGCAGGAGTAGAAACTGCGGCAGTCGAGAAATTACAACCCTCCGAGTAGGAACTAGCTGATCCATGAGTGTACCATGAGGTGACGAAGGTTGTACCGGTGAACCAACCACCTAAAGCGAAGTAAGCGGTGGGAAAGAGTAATAGACCGGACCAACCTACGAAAACAAAACGATCTCTTCTTAGCCAGTCGTCCATACTATCAAATAAATCTTTCGGTTCCTTGGAAGATTTTCCAATGGCAATGGTCATAGTTATTCCCTCACTCAACTCCTCGAACCATTTCTGGGTTCCCTTCTTTCCCTTCTACGACGTGGTATAGTTCCGTCACTTCGCAAAAGATCGAACCATCACATCATTGTCCCTTCTGAAAAATTGTTCACCGAAACGGCGTACTCCCTGCAGTCAGCGCACGAGAGTGATACTGATAGGTCTTACCAGGAGTTTTTCGCCCCCCCCCCCCCCTTCCTTCTTCGTCTTCATTCCATTATTTCTCACTCCGTTTGTATCGCCTTCCTCTCTCTTTCTTTTTTCTTTCCTCTCTCGCTTTTCGTCTATTCTTCTCCTTATTATCCTTCCTTTCCCGTCCCCTTCTAATTTTACGTCTTTAATCGTCTCTTCTTTTTCGATCTATCAATATCTACTTAGTCCCGAGACGAGACTATTTGTTACGTGATTCCTCAGAAAGTGGGTAAACCTTTCTTTTCTTCCGAAATTTCGTCAACCCTTTTGCCGCATCAACGGACCCTAATTTGGGGCTCCATCCAAAAAATATTATGTTTCGTCAAACAACCATTGGCATCTATTAAATAACCCCCCGCAGTGCCAGTATCTTCTTCCACCTATCTCTCTCTTTCCCTTTTCTAAGCCCTTTCTCGGTGAAAAGAAAAAGAATTGTCTCTGAGAATCCGTTAAAGGGTTAGTAGATAGAGAGTATATACATGCCTATAGATGCATCTGATGCTTATTTTTGTGGTACTCATCCATACTCTGGGAACATCCTAACATTTATTTTACCAATCTCCAATAAAATTTGAAAGCTTTCTGGTCCCGAATCTTGCGAATGCATAGTGGCATACTTCGACCTAGCTTCGAACGGGATAGGTGTTAAATATCTCGATATTGAACGAAAAGTCCATACCCCTGCTTCGAGTTCCAATGGCAAAATAATGAATTCTGATTCTGTGAGAAGTATGAAGAAACAGCAGTCTTAATTCCTAATGAAGTTGAATGACTCTTCAAACTCAATAACTGGAATGGAAGTTATCTATACAGAAAAAAGGATTATCCAATATTTTCTTCTTTTAAACTGAATAGAAATATATTGAGATTGAGAATTCATATCGAATTACCACGCTAGGGGTAACTGAATCATTCCTAATATTAGAAATTATGTCCATTTGATTCTCCGGTATCGTGGGTAACGATACGTTTCTGATTAGGAATCAGGGTGTGAGAAATAATTGAAGGATTTGAAGAGAGGTAGTCTCATATCAATTCTAGGATTATTCATTAAATGAATTTCTTTTCTTATTCCCCCTCAATCCATCAATAATTTTGTCGATTCAAATCAAGCTCAATCGAATGGTAAATGGGAGAATCGAGAGAGTCTCATTTGACGGGCATTTGAGAGAAGAAAAAGATATCATCATCCCACCCTTTTTTGCACGAAAAAATGTCAGTATCCTCATCATTTCCAGGAAATGAAAGGGACAATATTGTTATTTCGCACGCGAAGCACGCTGACCCGGGTTCTTCCGCTAAAAAAAGGAAGCTCAAGTTTGATGCGTCGTACAACTAGTTAACCAGCCCTTTATCGGATTTGAACCGACGGCTTACGCCTTACCATGGCGGTACTCTACCACTGAGTTAAAAGGGCCTACCAATTAATGGTATAATTGAGGGGAATGATACGTGGCATGCCGAAAGCAAAACTATTTTGTTTGCTCCGTCTCTTTCTTATTTCCAGATACTAGAACTTGGTGAAATAAAATCTTGGTTCGAGACGAAGCGAAAGGTAGTTGCGCTGATCATTCATTTCTATACCCCTTTTTGTATCTTCCTCTCCAACCAATAGTGGTTAAAAAGAGGAAAAATTGATTAAAAGACTCTTTTTTTTTTTTCGTGTGACGTGGAAGAGCCTGGGAAATAACAGAAAGGCTCAGAATTATCCAGTCTGGGATCTACAAGGTTTGGGGTCGATGCGTCAGTGGAACACGAGAGATAAAATGATTGGGGTAAGCCCGATAGGGAAGGGCAGCCTATCGCTCTATTAGATGGAGAACTAGCGGTTTCCTTTGCGGAGACAGGATTTGAACCTGTGACCTCAAGGTTATGAGCCTTGCGAGCTACCAAGCTGCTCTACCCCGCGTAGTTGATACCCCCAATGTAATTATTACACATTCTTTGAATAATTACATTGAACATGAGGAGAAGAATGTTAATCTAGAGATATCTATTTTTCTTTATTTTTTAATGGAAAGACTAATACTTTATTTCACCAACTCGATTTTGTTACTCCAGGCAGCAAACAAGTGTGTGCCATTTCACGAGGTACGTGTCTGGATAAACCAGAGTCTCGGTAATTGGATCTGGGTCGTCCGGTTAGGGAGCATCGGTTACGCAGACGGGCGGGTGCACTGTTACGCGGTAGGAGTTGTAATCCCATGGAAATCTTTATCTTCTCCTGGATCGACGAACTCCTTCTCATCTGTTGCTTCAAAGATTGACGAATGAGCTCATATTCTTTGACCAATTTCCTTTTTTTCTTCTCCTTCTCAATGAGACTCTTCTTTGCCATGATTCATAGGTCAGCAGGGTTGAAATATTATTCTAAAATGGATCGGATCTGCAATCAAAGTGCCGATCAGTTAATAGAAATATCTATATATTTCTATTAACTGATCCGTGAATAGTTGGTCTCGCGATTGGCTCGGATGTAGAGGGTAGTGGGGGTGAGTCCGACGCGGAGACACTTTGCTAGTCGAGGAAGAGAGAGATAGAGTTATCCAAATTTACCTGATGTAGATGCTATTAGAAAAGCTGCGTAGGTAAATATGTAGCCTACAGAAAAATGGGCTAGTCCCACTAATCGCGCTTGAACAATAGAAAGAGCAACTGGTTTATCCTTCCAGCGTATCACATTTGCCAGGGGTGTACGTTCATGGGCCCAAGCTAGAGTTTCAATGAGCTCTTGCCAGTAACCGCGCCAGGAAATGAGAAACATGAATCCAGTAGCCCACACAAGATGTCCAAATAAGAACATCCATGCCCACACAGATAAACTGTTCATACCAAAGGGGTTGTAGCCATTAATAAGTTGCGAAGAGTTCAACCATAAGTAATCCCTCAACCGTCCCATCAAATAAGTAGAGGATTCATTAAATTGAGCAACATTACCTTGCCACAGGGTGATGTGTTTCCAGTGCCAGTAGAAAGTTACCCATCCAATGGTGTTCAGCATCCAGAAAACCGCTAAATAAAAGGCGTCCCAAGCGGAGATGTCGCAGGTACCGCCTCTACCTGGACCGTCGCAGGGGAAACTGTAACCAAATTCTTTCTTATCTGGCATCAGCTTCGAGCCGCGCGCGTCCAATGCACCTTTCACTAGAATCAGTGTAGTTGTGTGTAGGCCCAAAGCAATAGCATGGTGAACTAGAGAATCCCCGGGTCCAATCGTTAGAAATAATGAGTTACTATTGTTATTAATAGCATCTAACCAACCAGGTAACCATAAGCTCCGACCAGCATTAATTGCTGGACCATCCGCCGAGGATAGAGGTACGTCGAAACCATACAGGGCTTTACCGTGAGCGGATTGGATCCATTGGGCAAATACGGGTTCAATAAGAATCTGCTTCTCCGGAGTTCCGAAGGCCAGCATTACATCGTTATGGACGTAGAGCCCTAAAGTGTGGAACCCTAGGAATAAACTAGCCCAACTTAAATGGGCTATTATTGCTTCTTTATGTTCCAACATTCTTGCTAAAACGTTATCCTTATTTTGTTCCGGATCGTAATCTCTAATAAAGAATATAGCCCCGTGCGCGAATGCTCCTGCCATAATAAACCCGGCAATATATTGATGATGGGTGTACAGTGCGGCTTGGGTCGTATAGTCCTGTGCTGTAAAAGCATAAGCGGGTAAGGAATACATATGTTGCGCAACTAGGGAAGTGGTGACCCCTAAAGCGGCTAGAGCGAGTCCTAATTGAAAATGGAGGGAGTTATTGACCGTATCATAAAGTCCCTTGTGTCCACGCCCCAACCTGCCGCCTGGAGGAATATGAGCCTCCAGAATCTCTTTCATACTATGTCCAATACCAGAGTTAGTTCTGTACGTGTGGCCAGCAATAATAAACGCAGCTGCAATTGCCAAATGATGATGAGCAATATCAGTTAGCCACAAACTTTGAGTTTGTGGGTGAAATCCCCCCAGGAAAGTCGAAATAGCCGTTCCTGCTCCTTGGGCACTATCGAATAAGTGGTTACTGGAGTCAGGATCCTGTGCGTAAACACTCCACTGACCCGAAAAGAATGGTCCCAAGCCTTGAGGGTGCGGGGTTGCGGTTAATAGATTTTCCCATCTCACATGTCCACCTCTAGATTCGGGAATAGCTACATGGATCAAATGCCCCGTCCAAGCCAAAGAGCTCACTCCGAAGAGTCCTGAAAGATGGTGATTGAGCCGAGATTCAGCATTTTTGAACCAGGAAATGCCCGGTTTCCATTTAGGTTGTAGGTGTAACCAGCCGGCTGGTAAGAACAAAGCGGAAATGGCTAGCAAAAAAATAGCCCCAGTATAGAGATCCTGGTTGTTGCGTAGACCAATGGTGTACCACCATTGGTATACACCAGAATAAGCAATATTAACTGGACCCGGAGCCCCCCCCCGAGTATAAGCCTCGACAGCTGGTTGACCAAAATGAGGATCCCAAATGGCATGAGCGATTGGTCTCACACGTAATGGGTCCCGTACCCAGGCCTCGAAGTTACCCTGCCGAGCCACATGGAATAAATTCCCGGAAGTCCAGAGAAAAATGATAGCTAATTGACCGGAATGAGAAGCAAATATTCTTTGATAGAGACGTTCCTCGGTAATATCGTCATGACTTTCAAAGTCATGCGCAGTGGCTATGCCGAACCAGATACGACGAGTAGTTGGGTCTTGGGATAGACCCTGGCTGAACTTTGGAAATCTTGATGCCGTAATGTTCCTCAAATCCTCCTAGCCATTATCCCACTGCAATGATTCTCGCTAGGAAGAACGCCCACGTTGTGGCGATTCCACCCAGAAGGTAGTGAGCTACTCCTACGGCACGTCCCTGTATGATACTCAGAGCCCTAGGTTGGGTAACAGGAGCAACTTTCAATTTATTATGAGCCCAAACAATAGATTCAATGAGTTCTTGCCAGTATCCGCGACCACTAAATAGGAACATTAAGCTGAAAGCCCAAACAAAATGAGCCCCCAAAAATAGAAGGCCATATGCGGATAACGAGGAACCATATGATTGAATGACCTGGGAAGCCTGTGCCCACAAGAAGTCACGTAGCCATCCATTAATAGTTGTTGAACTCTGCGCGAAATTTCCACCAGTGATATGGCTCACCGCTCCCTGTTCGCTTATACTACCCCGCACATCGGATTGCATCTTCCAACTGAAGTGAAATATAACTACTGAGATGGAATTGTACATCCAGAACAATCCTAGGAAAACATGATCCCAAGCAGACACCTGACAGGTACCTCCTCTACCGGGCCCGTCACAAGGGAAACGAAAACCAGGATTTGCTTTATCGGGTATTAGGCGGGAGCTGCGTGCAAACAGAACACCTTTCAGTGATATTAATACAGTAACATGAATTGTAAATGCATGAATGTGGTGTACTGAGGAATCTGCAGTACCTAATGGAATTGGCGCTAAAGCAACTTTGCCAGCTACTGCTACTAAGTTGCTACCTCCCCAGGTTAGGCTGGTACCTGCCGCTGCATTAGGTGCGGTTGAACCAGGAGCGGAAGCATGAGTATTTTGCACCCACTGAGCAAATATGGGTTGTGACTGAATAGCGGTATCTGAAAACATATCTTGGGGACGTCCCAAAGCACTCATAGTATCGTTATGGATGTATAGGCCGAAGCTATGGAAACCTAGAAAAATGCAGACCCAGTTAAGATGCGAAATTATTGCATCACGATGCCGAATGACACGATCCAACAGATTGTTGTATTGAGTAGTCGGATCATAATCCCTTACCATAGAAATAGCTGCGTGTGCGGCCGCGCCAACTACTAGGAAACCCCCGATCCACATATGATGTGTAAACAAGGAGAGTTGTGTAGCATAATCGGTGGCTAAGTACGGATAGGGGGGCATAGCGTACATGTGATGGGCCACTATAATTGTTAAAGAGCCTAGCATGGCGAGATTAATAGCTAATTGGGCATGCCACGAAGTGGTTAAAATGTCATAAAGACCCTTATGACCCTCACCAGTGAAGGGGCCTTTATGAGCTTCCAAAATCTCTTTCGTACTATGTCCAATACCCCAATTGGTTCTATACATATGACCAGCTACCAAGAAAGGAACTGCGATAGCTAGATGGTGATGCACTGTATCGGTCAGCCACAGCCCCCCCGTTACTGGATTCAATCCTCCGCGGAAGGTTAAAAAATCTGAGTATTCCGACCAGTCAAGAGTGAAGAATGGGATTAATCCTTTTGTGAAACTAGGATACGTTTGAGCCAAAAGATCACGATTGAGAATAGATTCATGAGGAAGGGGTATTTCTTTGGGATCAACTCCCGCATCTAATAGTTGGTTAATTGGTAGTGAAACGTGTATCTGATGTCCCGCCCACCCCAAAGAACCCAGCCCCAAGAGGCCTGCTAGATGGTGATTCAGCATGGATTCTACATCCTGGAACCAGGCCAATTTTGGAGCGGCTTTGTGGTAGTGAAACCAACCAGCAAGGAACATTAATCCTGCAGAGATTAAAGCACCGATGGCTGTGCAATAGGGCTGTAACTCATTGGTTATTCCGGAAGCTCGCCAAAGTTGAAAGAATCCGGATGTTATCTGTACTCCCTGAAACCCCCCTCCCACATCCCCATTAAGTATTTCTTGACCCACTATTGGCCAAACAACCTGGGCGCTGGGCTTCACGTGAGTAGGATCATTTAGCCATGCCTCGTAATTGGAGAAACGAGCCCCGTGGAAATACATGCCGCTGAGCCGGATGAAAATAATAGCTAGTTGACCAAAATGAGCGCTAAATATTTTACGGGATATATCCTCTGAATCGTTGGTGTGACTATCGGAATCATGAGCATCAGCATGTAGATTCCAAATCCATGTGGTGGTACTAGGACCCTTAGCCAAATCTTTTGAGAAATGTCCAGGTTGAGCCCATTTTTCAAAAGATGTTTTCACGGGATCCTTTTCCACCATAATCTTGACTTCTGGTTCTGGTGAACGAATAGTCATCGAGACTCTCCTCTCTTCGGACGAGGGATAGCAACAACCTACCAACGGGGGATACGAAACTTCTAAGAACTGGAATTTCTACTACTAACTAGTAAAGCATTCTTTTTTCCCTTGAGTTTGGAACTAGAACAACCGCGATAGAAGAGTTATGCGGGGCAGGCATTTAATCTTATTATTACACAACCTAGTAGTGCCTCATGGACCTTGCAAAATTGATCGTTCGTTCGTTAGGGGGAAGAAGCGAAGTGTGACTGAGTTGGGGTTGGGTAAGCAATAATTCTTTTTGTTTCCCCATTCCGTTTGTTACATTCCTTCATATCCGCCGCCGTGCTTCCCTCACCCACTAAAGAAAACAAGAACGTCCTGTAATTTTTAACCAATTCTGCGCCTCGATGTAATTACTGGGGGAAGGTGCTATTGCTTGTTTCCAATACTCAGCAGCTTGATTGAACCAAGCTTCTGAAATCTCTGAATTTCCTTGTTGAATGGCCTGTTCCCCTCGGTCAGGATGGATAGATCCTTCCGCGACCTCCTCCCTTAGAACCGAACTTGGGAGTTTCCTACCTCATACGGCTCGAACGACTATTCATTAGCTTATTGTCTCTGCAATCAAGAGAGAGAAGGGTTACTCCCAATTTTTGGAGCAACTAAGGATTAAGGATAGTCACTAATAGGGGTTTCTAATTCCATTCGCCTCGAATAGAACCTTTTCCGTACTCCTAGCTAATAAAAAAAAAAAGAAGAAATAACAATCTTTTCTTTTTCAAAGCTAACTATCCTATTCTCAATATGGATCCATTCAGATAGATTATTCCTTTGGGATTTGATACTACACCGTGGCCCGCCGCTTCTTTTTCTCCCGATCAACTCTGCTACAGAGATAAATCGCATAATTTCTGGGGTGGACCAATTTCATCGTATCGACCCAAATCTTCAATGATTGAATCTTTACGGTGCTATATCCCTCGATTCAGTCAATTATCCATGGGATCGCTAGGCTACCTTCCTCCCTAAACCCTGGGTTGCTTCGGGGAGGGGGGGTACTAGATCCCACAGCTTCTGACAACTTTTGTTCGGAAGTATGCCTGTGGGAAGCCTTTTTCTTTGGTTGAATAGTTACAAACTGGAAGATCCTAAAGTGTAGATAATCGCACGTAGTGACGGATCACAGCCATATTATTAAGAGCTTGTGGCAGAAAAGAATTTCGCTCCAACGCTTGGAAATAGTATTCCAAAGCCTTTGCATGTTTCCCGTTACTAGTATGAGTAGGACCTATATTATGAAGTATGTAACTCCGATCGTAAGAATCAATCTCTAAACGCATAGCTTTGTAGTAATTTTATGAAGCTTCTGCATACTCTCCTTCAGATTGGGCTGACATCCGTTGCGGTTGCTAATGCAAATAGGCCCCGCTCCAAAACCGTACGTGAGATTCCCACCTCATACGGCTCCTCCCGCCCGATGCACGGAGGGGTAATAGTATTTGAAATAGTCTAATTATTTCTACTCCTGACCTATGGTCAAGCGGGGGCTAGTGTCTCCTGAAACTAATGTCTAACCATCCTTCTTACAAAGAATTTTTTCTTGAGACAATTACGTCACTACAATATGTTAGTATCACCAAACTCTTTGACAATTTCTTCGTTCCCAGCGCTTCGTATTTCGCGGGGATCACTCACCTCGACAATCTTCGATGATTTTAGGGGTATCCAAAACACAAACGGGATGGCTGTTTGTTGTCCCAATCACTATCGAGAGTTGCCACGATTTGAGAGTTGTCGGAAAGGTGTGATACGTGGCGAAACTGAAATTTAACGAAGCCTTTGTGTTGTCGATTCCTACACGTGGCGCCTCCCCCCCCCCCCCACGCTTACCCATGAAACCACGCATTACATGTCATTTCATAGGTTTAACCCTTTGCTTGATACCAAGATCCATCGGGAATTGGAGTTGTAGTATCCGGGGCTGCGTCAATCGTGGATACGCGACCGAAGGACTTGTCTCCCAATCAAAACGCACCTTCACCAAATGTGGGTCTATCGAAACTGGAACCATCTCAATCCATTCTGAATAAGGATGATTGATTCCCCTCTCGAATCGCACCATCCCTATAATATGTAGAAGCTTCCCTTTCTCTCTTAGTGGTCGGTAGAACTTGTAACAAAATATCTGCTAGAATTGTGAAAGTCTTGTCAATAAAATTGTCATTTCTCTGAGATCTAGGCATAATCAATTCTAATTCTTTTTTTTTTCCTTCACGTTCCACTTATTATTAGATTAATCGGGGTTACGAGAAGAAAGATGTCTTTGATAATACAGAGGGGGAGAGTAATAAAGCGATAAGGCAATTGTACATCTCTTTAATGTTTATGTACCTTACTCTTTCAATCGAATATGAAAATGAAATGGATTAAATGGAATAAGCGGCTCTGTACGAAACGAATATCTTTTTTTTAGGGATGGGAGAAGGAGTCTCCAGGCTCGTAGGAAACCCACGAACAGCCTAGGTCTACCCCCCCTTCCCCAATGATACCTAGTATTGTCCCATCGAGATCTACTCATTTACAGGGATCGAGGGTATATGAAAATAGATTTCAGAATGACTAAATATCTATATGTCGAATCTCGTTATTTCCCTTATTCCAATTTGGAAGATCACTCCTCGTTTTTAATGGCTGGTGAATCCTAGACCTGTGTCTAAAAAATCATTTATTTCTAACTATCATTGACCGCTAACTTGCCGTTTTGCCACCTAAATCACTAAAATGTGTGAGAATATGTGAGTAATTAAATGCTACAGGAAGGGTGACCGAGTGGTTTAAGGTGTAGCACCGGAAATGCTAAGTAGACTTGCATTTACCGAGGGTTCGAATCCCTCTCCTTCCTCTCTGTATTTTTACATCCCTGCACCTCTCTCTTCTTTTTCTTCGATTGCAAAGTCGCTGATTCGGCAAAAACCTAAGATTAGTCCGGAGTAATAGTTTTAGGTAATACCGGAGGGACGTTCTTCCGATAAGGGTAAGGGATCTTAAGTTCAGTCTATTGGTAATATAATTATTGTTTGGAATCGCGCGTATCGGTGGATCGGAATATTGTATGATGTGCCGATCCAACCTGTTTGGAACTATAGAATTCTAAAGCACAAGATTGAGAGTTGGTTTCTGCTACAAGAGATGAATCAGATATACCGGAAGATTCTAAATCTTATTAACTTTCTAGCTACCTACCTGTTACTTCTCATTCCGAACAGACTGCCTAAGAATCCTTGTAACAAGGATTCTCAATTTATTTTGTTAATTACTCAAGGAATCACTTGGGGTTAGGCCTGGCGAGAATAATACTCGACAACTAACAATTCGTTTATATTCAACTCGATAGATTCCCTATTGGCAATCCTATTTACCAACCCCTTCGGTCTGTTGCCTTCCGATAAAGAAAGAGTTAAATGATCTGGTGTTTTGTCCCCCCGAGAAGACTCATTAATGCCACTCCTCAGTCCATTACAGGAAGTTGGTCGATCCCGAACAGTAGTAATATCTTTCGGTTTACAACGGTAGCTTGGTATATCCACGATACGATCGTTCACTAATATGTGTCTATGATTAACTACCTGTCTAGCTGCAGGAATAGTCGAAGCCATACCTGAATGAAAAATAATATTATCTAAACGCATTTCAAGTAATTGCAGTGGTACCTGGCCCGTCGAACCCTTGGTTTTTCTAGCAATACGAACATATCTAAGTAATTAGCGTTCTGTTAATCCATAATTAAAACGCAATCTCTGTTTGGCCTCCAAACGCACGCAGAATTGAGATATTTTTTTCGAAGCAGATTGATCAGCAGCAACTCGAGCTTCTCCTGGATTGGATGCTCCACCCGTAAGCCCTGGTAAATTCTTTAGACGACGTATTATTTTCAAACGAGGTCCTCGGTAGCGAGACGTAAAAACTCCTTTTCTGTAAACGTTTGAGAAGTGAAAATAGAATTTTTGGGGATTGGGGTGAAGATACTCTTCATGAAGTAATATTCAACCGATTTCATTAAGGATTAGTATTTGTGACAATCATAACATATGAATGGGAACGAACAAATACTCAATTTGTTATCAACCCTTGAAAGGAAGAAGGGGGGGGGGGGCAAACATTCAATAATGGGCCATGATTCGTATCGAACGAAAACCCTGTAGCATACCCATTCATATAAGTAGTTTGAGCAGAAATAAAAATCGAATGGATTGGGGGTATTGCTTCAATTGGCACATTCATGTATAATTCTGATGTCTGATAGGTGCCCGATAAGCAAGCAGGGTGTGCAATCGAAATAGAATTCGATTCCCTTACCAAACGATTCTCCATTCTTTTTGTATCGATGAGATTTTGTTCTTCTTTTTACCTTTCCCTTCCCAAGCATAAGTCAAGTTTTGGTAGTGGGGCGTTAGGAGGGGGGGGGAGGGGTTCCATTTTATTCTTTTTTCTTTATTTATCACTAGGTTCCGGCGCATAGTCAAACTCTGCCCCATCATACTCAGTACCCTCATAGGGGGTTTTTGGTCCGGGTGGATTAGGAGACGCAGTAGTAGATGGCACACTGGAAGCTTCTAGTCAATCGTATATTTGTTGTTTCAGTCCGTTGGGGCCCAAGGGGGGGATATGGCGGAACGGTAGACGCTGCGGACTCAACCAGATTGAGCCTGGGTATGAAAACGTACCGAGTGACAGCTCCCAGATTCAGGGGAACCTAGGATTATTTGGCGGGCAATCCTGAGCCAAATCTCATTTCATCTAAACAAATTTTGGATGACAAGGCGAGATAGGTGCAGAGACTCGACGGGGGCTATTCCAACGAACAATCTATTGATTATTATTTTTAAAGTAACTGAATATTTCACTTCCATGTGGGTGATCGAACGAGATGAGATACAGGAATATGAGACGAAGAAATGAAAAAAGAATCTTTTTTTTCTTTCCAGTTGGACGAGGCTCGAACCCGACCCCTATTCCGGTCTAGAGTCGACATCCGTACGCGGGATCGCACCAAGATTTTACAATCTTGAGAATTCTAAATAGATCTCCCATCACTCCTAATTCTCATATTTTTTTTTCTACCTGTTACGGTGCCTGCCCCTCATTGCGTTCCAACGAATACTTCCCGACAAGTAGTAGCAATTAATAATCTTTTCGTGGATAAAGATAGAGTCCCATTCTACACGGTTAGTGAAAATAGCAATGCAAATTGTGGTAGAAAGAAAATCCGTTGGTCTTTATAGGACCGTGAGGGTTCAAGTCCCTCTATCCCCAACAGAACAGGGTAGAAACTACTACCTTTTCTTTCCCAATCTATAGATAGATTGTTCGGATGCATATGGTTCTCTCCCCGCCCCCTTCGAACCATAAGCTATAGGAAGGGGTGAAATGTTTTATATTTTTGACTCATAGCTCCATTCACTTAGGTTAATACCCCGGCTCTTTGAAAGGAGTTACTTTAGTGTCTTATCTGGGTATGGATCGCAAATGAACCACTCAGACAGTCTAAGAGGCTGTCTGGGTGGTTCATTTGCGAACTATAAGGAAAAATATTGAACAAATATTGTTCTACCGGGGTTATTGGTCCGGTCGGGCAGAGATAGATATAACAAGAGAGATATCCGTCTCCTTTTGATTCGAAGCATCTCCGCTCCGTAGAGATGTTGGCCGGGATAGCTCAGCCGGTAGAGCAGAGGACTGAAAATCCTCGTGTCACCAGTTCAAGTCTGGTTCCTGGCACACCGACAGAATAGAAAGCGGTCTGATCCGAGAATATGAGATATATTTATCTACGATCTACGAAGAGACTGAGAAAATGGATGAGGGACCAGATGAAAAATATATTGAAGAGAAAGAATTGGTGCGGGATTTGCTAGGATGGGAATGACAAATAGGAGGATGGTTCTTTAGCTAAAACTAAGCCCCTTCCGCTTCTATGCAATCTAATAAGCATCCTGTGACTCATAAGAGTTGGGTACGACATAGTCTTTGCGCAAGGGCCATCCGATCCGACTCTCAGGCATCAATATACGCTTAAGATGCGGATGACCCCGATGAATGATCCCCAACATATCATAAGATTCCCGTTCCTGGAAGTCAGAACTTTTCCAAACCCAAAAAACCGATGGGATTCTAGGGTTTTCTCTCGGAACAAAGATTTTTATACATACTTCTTCAGGTTGATCCGCCTCATCTTGCACCTGCGTGAGATGATACACGCTGACCAAGGGTCCTCCCGGCGTCGCGTCATAAGCACATTGGGAACGGAGATAATTGGAACCACACACATATGGAGCAACAGCTACAGACAGCCACTCCTCTGCTTTGATCTGCAAGGTCTCGACACCCCTATAATCATAACCCAAAGGTCTATGGGCGAACCTGTGTCTAGTCGACCAAGCAGATAATCGACCCTGCGTCTCGGTATTAAACTCATTTTTGTCAATAGTATTCATATTGGCTAATATCTTTAAAGTAAATTCACTCATCGGTTTCTGATACTGATTTTTCAAACGTATCTTTAAGTTTCCCCGAACCCCCCCCAGAAATGCTCAACAAGGATTTTGTGTGCCGATTAGCCATTTGTTGATTATATTTACCAGTATGAATACTGGGTACGAAATGGAGTCGGTGATTCAGACTAAAATATTTCTTTCGAGTGTGACAAGAGGTTTGATTCTTATAGTTTTCCCGAGCCATTTTCTTGCGAGGTTTCGTCACAGCATCAGTAATAGCTTCAGGCTTGGGTGGGCAACCCGGCAAATAAATGTCCACGGGAATTAATTTGTCTACCCCGCGAACGGTACTATAGGAATCTGTACTAAACATGCCTCCTGTAATAGTGCAAGCTCCCATAGCAATTACGTATTTTGGTTCGGGCATTTGTTCATATAGTCTTACCAGGGACGGGGCCATTTTCATGGTTATCGTACCGGCTGTCACGATAAGGTCCGCTTGTCTGGGACTGGATCTGGGTACTAGACCGTATCGATCGAAGTCGAATCGTGAGCCGATTAGCGAGGCGAATTCGATGAAGCAGCAGCTAGTGCCGTATAGGAGTGGCCACAAACTAGATAGTCTGGACCAATTGGAAAAATCATTAATGTTAGCTAAAAAAATTGAATTTGACGCGCCCCGATCGGGAAACAAAGACTCTATTGAATTGATAAAAAGATTTTCGCGAGGGTCAACTCTGCTTCTCTCATTCGAATATCCGGAAATTGAGACCATTCCAATGCTCCTTTTCGCCATGCATGAACCGAACCAACTATTAGTATAAGTATAAGGATGATCACTTCAATGAAGGCGAATAAACCCAATTCCCTGAAAGCTATAGCCCAAGGATAGAGAAAGACTGTCTCGACGTCGGAGATAGCAAATACCGAAGCGAACATGTAATAACGGATCTGGAATCGAATCCAGGTATCTCCCTTTGGTTCAATACCCGACTCGTAACTCGCCAACTTTTCCGGTCCTTTGCGGATGGGGGCGATAGATCTGGGAATCGAAAGAGCTAAATAGGGAATAGATATGGATACTAGTAGGGAGATCCAGAAAGAATCATGTTTATGGAGCAGAAACATTCACATACTCCTTTCAGTTTGAGGGTTACTATCCTGCTATACTACAATAGGTGTAACACGTATAGTGTTTTTGGGAAAGTGAAATGAGGTTCATCGATCCTTTGATGTTGATAGTTGATCAACCAATAGAGGGGGAGAAGAAAGAAGAGTCGGATAGAATTCATTCTGTTATGAATGAATATTAGGATACTCACTCTCTATGAGTGGCCGTTTATCCGTCTTTCCGACCCAGTTAGTGAAATAGACTAAACAAGCAATTTCTTTTTCTTTACCGTTATTAAGTAGTAATTTAGTTTGGCGAATTGAATCTGGGACTGTAATGATTCGGATTCGACGTAAAAGTATAGGGCTATACGGATTCGAACCGTAGACATTCTCGGTCATGCAGATCAAAATAAATGAAGAATATTGTTGAACAGCTTAACGAACCCAACATGCCGCTTTCGTGGCATTGGGCTCTCTCACCAACCGTTCTCCCACTACAGTTGGGATAAACAAACATTTGCTGATGCACCAACCTTTGTTCCACCAAATAATATGGTTCCGTGTGCTCGACTAATTTCTCCTTTTATGTAGAATATAGATGGAGCAATCCCGAAGTATCTTGAGAAGGTTACTAGCATTGACACAGGTTTGCCTCTAGCAGATACAGATCCACTTCATAATATTGAATATTCTCTGTCGCTTCGAAAGAATATACGATACTCCTTACACCCGAAAGTTCGTAAGAAGAGGAAGAGATCTTGTTGGGGTCCTCGCACCGTCCCCACCATCTATAGCGTTGGATAGATCACTCATCCACCATATCAACTTTCTTAAATCGACCCTTCTCTGATCAATCTATCTGTCATGCTACTGTCCCTTCGCACCCCTCAGTGAGGTAAGACAGAAATCTGTCATGCAGGATCCTGCGTGAATCGGTTGAGTCTCGATAAACCGCTCTCAAAAAGAAAACATCGGCGCACGTGTAAACGAGGCGCTCTACCGCTGAGCTATAGCCCTTGATCCATTTGATCATATACTTCCTATTTTACCAATATCGGTCGATTCTTGTCAAGCCGGACAACCAGTTGCAGAGGGAAATAATTTATCTTTCAAAGAACTGAAATTATAGCTTTTTCAATGAAACACGCAGTTGTTTCTAAATATCCTGCTAGGTATAATATATATATATATATATATGGAGTGGGGTTGTGCAAGGAGCAGCAACAGCCTACTTGACTCAGCGGTTAGAGTATCGCTTTCATACGGCGAGAGTCATTGGTTCGAATCCAATAGTAGGTAAAACTTATTAGATACCATGATCTTTAGATCGATATCTAATAAGTCCTACAGATATTTAAGATACATAAGTACCGTGGTATTACGATGGGACTATCAAGTCACTCAATACGTTCTGTATCACATTGTACTTTGTTCCTTACCCCCTCCCCCACAAAAAGAAACGAATTAAATAGCATTTAAAGCTTCTAATCGCGCCTTGGCCCTCTTAAGCGCTAAATTAGCTTCTATTACTCCCTTCTTGCCCTCTGCTTCAGCTAAGTCAGCTTGAGCCGTCTGGAAACCCCTTCGAGCTTCGTCAGGATCAATTTCGGTAGCTCGTTCCGCTTCGTTAACCAGTACTGTTACCTGATTATTATCTATCATAGCGAAACCACCCATCAGTGCCATCGTGGACCACTGCTCATCGTGACGTATTCTTGGGACTCCCATATCCGAAGCTGTAAGAAGCGGCGCATGATTAGGTAATATACCAATCTGACCACTATTAGTGGATGAGATAACTTCCCAAACCTCGGAATTCCAAACGATTCGATTAGGGGCCATTACGCGAAGATTTGATACCATCCCTTTCATTGACCCTCCACTTGTAAAGTCGCAGCCTTTGCGGTAGCTTCATCGATATTACCAACCGAATAAGAAGCTTGTTCAGGGGGATTGTCCGGTTCTCCAGGAAGAATCATTTGAAATCCCTTAATTGTTTCTAGTAAACCAACATATTTACCTGGGGAACCAGTAGAGACTTCGGCTACAAGAAAAGGTTGTGATAAGAAACGTTCTATTTTTCGAGCTCTAGCTACCGTTAAACGGTCCTCCTCCGATGATTCGTCCAGTCCAGGAATAGCTATAATATCTTGAGGTTCCTTGTAACGCTGCAAAGTCTGTTTAACCCCCTGTGCTGTCTCATAATGCTCCTCACCTACAATCCAAGGTTGTAACATGGTTGAGGTCGAATCCAGGGGGTCTACGGCCGGATAAATACCTTTGGCTGCTGATCCTCTCGAAAGCACAGTAGTGGCGTCTAGGTGTGCAAATGTTGTAGCGGGGGCTGGGTCAGTCGGATCATCCGCAGGTACGTAAACAGCTTGAATGGAAGTGATTGATCCTTCTTTGGTGGAAGTAATTCTTTCCTGTAGAGACCCCATTTCTGTACCAAGGGTCGGTTGATAGCCGACGGCGGAGGGCATTCTGCCCGATAACGCAGAGACTTCTGATCCCGCTTGGACAAAGCGAAAGATGTTGTCAATGAATAAAAGTACATCTTGCTTGTTGACATCTCGAAAATATTCTGCCATTGTTGGGGCGGTTGAGCCAACTCTCGTACGAGCTCCTGGTGGTTCATTCGTCTGACCATAAACCAGAGCCACTTTTGATTCTGATAAAGCTCGTTCATTAATAACTTTCGATTCTTTCGTCTCCATGTAAAGATCATTACCCTCACGTGTACGTTCTCCTACCCCACCGGATACAGATACACCTCCATGAGCTTTGGCAATATTGTTAATTAATTCCGTAATAAGAACCGTTTTTCCCGCTCCGGCCCCCCCAAATGATCCAATCTTCCCACCTCGACGATACGGAGCCAAAAGATCTACAACCTTAATCCCCGTCTCAAAAATGGATAGTTTAGTATCCAACTGGGTAAATGCCGGGGCAGACCTGTGAATTGGAAATGTTGTGCTACTCTCTACAGGACCCGGATTATCCACAGGTTCGCCAAGGACGTTGGAAGTTCGGCCAGGAGTAGTTTCACCAACAGGAACACTAAGAGGGGCTCCTGTATCAACAGCACGCATACCTCTCATTGAACCGTCTGTAGCACTCATAGCTACGGCTCTGACTTCATTATTACCTAACAATTGCTGCACCTCACAAGTAACACTAATCTCTTGCCCTGCCGGGTTGCGCCCCTTAACAATTAATGAGTTGTAAATATTAGGCATTTTACCCGGAGAATGAGCCACATCTAATACTGGTCCAATGATCTGAGTGATATATCCCACATTGTTTTCTACCAATTCAGAGATTTCGAGAGAGAGAGAACTAGTTTTCATAACTATTTTGATGTATTATCCTTATTTGATTACTGAATCGATAAAAAAGAAAATATCTAGTATTTTGTCGCCGATCGATCGGTGGTGGAGAGTCATTAGTTCTAAACTCTTCTTTTTTATCCCTCATAGATGTAGCTAGAGGTAGATGGAACAGATAGATGGGCGAAAGGTGCTGTAGACGTAGAAAAATCCCCTTTTTTTTGCATACGAGTCAGGGACTAATAGACTCGGCGTTCTACGGATAAGTCTACTCTGTTACATGCGACCATTCCGTTCTATCCATGGAATCTTCATTAATAATTTGTGTATCTCTCGAAACGGACCAGACATTCGGCTCGATCCCTCCTTTCTTTCTTCTATCGACCAGTCTAACCATGAAGAGATTACTGAGTCAATGTATTGGGATGGGATAGAATCGCGTTTCTCACGCGATTTTTGCAATAAACCATAGTGGTTAGTTGCACTCCGCACGAAACGCAATATAAAATAGTAATGTTCCATGCTTGAAATGGAGTTTCGACAGGTATAAGTATCGAGCACAGGTTGAACTACCGAAACCCACTTTACGTTTCACATCGAAATACTCCACCTATGTCGAGCAGATCCCATCCTTGCAAGATTTACTAATTTAGTCATAGGGAGGAACCCATGTCACCACAAACGGAGACTAAAGCAGGTATTGGATTCAAAGCTGGTGTTAAAGATTATCGATTGACCTATTACACTCCCGATTATGCGACCAAAGACACTGATATCTCGGCAGCCTTTCGAATGACCCCGCAACCCGGAGTGCCACCTGAGGAAGCTGGAGCTGCAGTAGCCGCGGAATCTTCCACGGGTACATGGACCACTGTATGGACGGATGGACTTACTAGTCTCGATCGCTACAAAGGTCGATGCTACGATATCGAACCTGTTTCTGGGGAGGAAAATCAATATATTGCATATGTAGCTTACCCTCCGGATCTATTTGAAGAAGGTTCCGTTACCAATTCGTTCACTTCCATTGTAGGTAATGTATTTGGATTCAAAGCCCTACGCGCTCTCCGCCTAGAAGATCCTCGAATTCCTCCTGCTTATTCTAAGACTTTCATTGGACCGCCCCACGGTATTCAGGTCGAAAGGGATAAACTGAACAAATACGGGCGTCCCTTATTGGGATGTACAATCAAGCCAAAATTGGGCTTATCTGCTAAGAATTATGGTAGAGCTGTTTATGAGTGTCTCCGTGGTGGACTTGACTTCACCAAGGATGATGAGAACGTCAATTCCCAACCATTCATGCGTTGGAGAGATCGCTTCTTATTCGTAGCAGAAGCCCTCTTCAAAGCTCAGGCCGAAACAGGCGAAATCAAGGGACATTACTTGAATGCTACTGCAGGTACGTGTGAAGAAACGTCGAAAAGAGCTGTTTTTGCTAGAGAATTGGGAGCACCAATTGTAATGCATGACTACCTGACCGGAGGGTTCACCGCAAATACTAGCTTGGCCTTTTATTGTCGAGACAATGGGCTGCTTCTTCACATTCACCGTGCGATGCATGCCGTCATTGATAGACAAAAAAACCACGGTATGCATTTTCGTGTATTAGCCAAAGCATTACGTATGTCCGGTGGAGATCACGTTCACGCCGGGACTGTAGTAGGTAAACTGGAGGGAGAACGAGAAGTCACTTTGGGCTTTGTCGATTTGCTTCGCGACGATTATATAGAAAAAGACCGTAGCCGCGGTATCTATTTCACCCAAGATTGGGTCTCTATGCCGGGTGTACTTCCCGTAGCTTCGGGGGGTATCCACGTCTGGCATATGCCCGCTCTAACCGAAATCTTCGGAGACGATTCCGTCTTACAGTTTGGCGGGGGAACCCTCGGACATCCTTGGGGAAATGCGCCCGGTGCCGTAGCTAATCGAGTCGCGTTAGAGGCTTGTGTACAAGCTCGTAATGAGGGCCGTGACCTTGCTCGCGAAGGTAACGAAATTATTCGTGAAGCTGCTAAGTGGAGTCCTGAATTGGCTGCCGCCTGCGAGATATGGAAAGAAATCAAATTTGTATTTGAGACGATCGATACATTGTAATTTCCGTAACTATTTGGTACTATCATTTGTTCAATGGGACTCATGAAACGGACAGGGAGTATCGGGAGAGACATATTCTTTCCCATACTCCTCATACGTTACAAATTAGGGTTGGTTGCTCAGTGGATGAGAGCACATGGTTTCGGGCCGTGGATCGATGGGTTCGAGTCCCTACCAATTCATATTAAATAACCACGAGACGCGGACGATTAATGTGAAATTGAACCAACGGTTTACTACTAAGAGTTCTACAACGTGTCGTTTCACAACATATTGTTGGATAATTGATCTCGAGCTTCTATCATATGATTGATTGGACGGATAACTATTCAATTGCCAATTAGTTATTGGACTACTGAACCTGGGGTCGGTCCCAATTTGGTATCTATCCCAATCAGACAATGATTTTGATACTTCAAAAAATATTTGAATATCTCTGCGTCTATTTCGTCGATGAAGTGGAATCCGAACAACCTGAACATTCTTTTTTTTCTTTTTCAAATCCCCGGACTGAGGGGCAAAAACAGATGAGGAGATTTTTACGTCTGTAATAAATTGGTTTGAAGATAAACGCAAATTTGGTGGATTGATCGGAGCTTTCCTCGAAGAAGCTACCAAAGGCTCCATTTCCAGTGAAAGGGAGAGGGATAGGCGGATAAGTATCAATACCAATAAGGGATTATGGGCTCGGTGTGATAACTGTGGGAACATGCTTCATGTGAGATTTTTGAAACAGAATAAGAGTGTTCGTGAAGAGTGCGGTTATCACCTTTCAATGAATAGTATGGAAAGGACCGAACTTCCGATTGATCGCGACACTTGGATTCCCATGGATGAAGACACGACTGCAAAAGATGTTTTAGGTTTCTCCGATGAGGATTCTCATCAGAATCGTATCACTGCTTCTCAAGAAAAAACGGGTTTGACCGATGCTGCTCAAACAGGTATAGGATCTCTAAATGGAGCACCTATTGCGCTTGGTGCTATGGACTTCCACTTCATGGGGGGAAGTATGGGTTCCGTAGTAGGTGAGAAGATTACTCGCTCAATCGAATATGCTACACATGAGTCTCCACCACTAGTTGTAATCTGTGCCTCGGGAGGGGCACGTATGCAGGAAGGAACGTTAAGCTTAATGCAAATGGCTAAGATTTCGTCCGTTCCACAGATTCATCAAGTTCAAAAGAGATTGCTCTATATATCGGTTCTTACTTATCCAACTACGGGTGGTGCCACTGCTAGTTCCGGCATGTCGGGGGACATAATTATTGCCGAGTCTAAAGCATATACAGCATCCGCTGGTAAAAGGGCAATTGAATAAACATCACGCCAAAAGATACCTGATGGCTTTCAAGCGGCTGAATCTTTATTTGATAATGGACCACCCGATTTGACTGTTCCACGTAACCTTTTGAAGGGTGTTTCGAGCGAGATATCTGAGCTTTATTCCTCAGCTCCTTATAAAAAGGATTAATTTTCTTTCTTTTATTGGTCCAAATCCTGTTTCTTCTGGTAAAGCTATAACTTATCAATAAATGAGTCTTTATATCCTTCTTCTCTTAAGACAGAGAGGGATATAAGGAGAAGCAAACGGACTACTCACAAAATAATAAGATTGTTGTCACTTCACCGTCTCACTCCTGTCTGATACGGTAGCAGAAACAAAGTGCTACGGTGGGAATGTACCCAAATAATGGATTTGTCGGCTACTAGTAAATTTCTGGGCTCTAATCCGATTCAGAGACGATAAGAGAAAATATCTGTCTATATATACATAGAGAAGTATTTTCTCTATGTGATGCGTATACATGACTGTTCAATCGGTAGGAACCACAATCGTAGATTTCTCGGTAGCGGCATACTTATGAGAATTATTTAAAAGAATAAGAATTCTTAATGAGTCTATTGGAAATCTAGAAACCCCTTTTCTTTATGGAACAAAAAGACTATCATTAAATATTAGAAAGAGAGATGAAAAGAAGATATGGTGTTGTATAAATAGATATCTCTTTTTACTTATTTGAGGCAACTTCATCATGACAGCGTCTTATCTACCCTCTATTTTTGTACCCCTAGTGGGTCTGGTGTTTCCGGCAATTACAATGGCTTTTTCATCTCCCTATATAGAACAGGATGATATTCTATAATCTAGAACATTTTCTGTCTCACAGTCCTTCAAAACGAAAGAAACTGCTCGGTAACTCTGTGCAATGAATCAATTTCAATTATTAGTCTTAACCAATACCTGATTAGGCGGAGTCTTCTCACGAAGCTTCATTAGCGGCTACCCCTTCCTACTCGTCTGAGTACTCGTAAACTTTAATGATACCACCCCAATCTATGTTTCATTTTCATCCCACATATAAATGAGACATAGATTGTTTCTTCGTCGCTAGGATACATGTAGATAACTATCGGTATGTCTAGACCCTAACAACTTACCGCCCCATTATCACACGTAAATGTATCAGTCTCCCCCCGGAATAAACTACATGAACTGTGGCTAAAAAAGGGGGGGAGTGAGGTTGATGACGGGATGGATAGTCGATTCATTATGCAATCTTTGAGGAAATATTAATGACTTGTCACTCCAAATGGATCCGAGTAGATCCCGTGAAAGGTTCCCGTACATTTGCAAATTTGTGTTGGGCCTGTATCCTCGTCTGCGGCGCAACAGGTTTCTTACTGGTTGGGATTTCTAGTTGCATTGGAAAAGATTTGATTCCCGGACTCCCGTCCGAACAGATCGTTTTCATTCCACAAGGTATTGTAATGTGTTTCTATGGCATCGCGGGTCTCTTTCTTGGATTCTACCCGTGGTGCACCGCATTCCGGAACGTGGGCAGCGGATACAATTTATTCGATAAACGGGAAGGAATCTTCTCAATTTTTCGGTGGGGCTTTCCTGGAAGGAACCGCCGCATCTGTATCCGATTCGTACTGAGAGATGTAGAAGCAGTTGGTTTGGAAATTCGCGAAGGTCTTTATCCCCGTCGAATTCTTTACCTGAAAGTGAGGGGTCGGCAGAATATCCCCCTAACCCGGATCGGTGAAGATTTAACTTTGGGAGAGATGGAAGAAGAAGCTGCCGAACCTGCTCGTTTCCCACGCGTATCAATCGAAGGGTTTTGAAGCTCCAGATAATCTAAGAATCAGATAACCAACAGAGTGGAAGGTGAGTGAGGTAGCGCAATAAGAGAAAGTGGGGAGAGTCCAAAAGGGTAGTCTAATTACAAAGATCCATTTGGTTAGTACTATACTTTGCGGATTCCCTCCTCCTGATATATGGGTAACATATGAGATCACACTATTGGAAACTCCTTCAATGGTTCTACAATACTCCACACCGTTCCTCGGATAGAGCTTACGAGGCTAGTAAGCAGCTACGGTCTCTAGGGAAAGAAACTTCGTTTCTCATACAAACAATACCATCTCTTTTGAAAGGGTCGTTGCGGACCGTAGCATCTATTACAAACACGGAATTCAATAGATCTATATTTATAATATATTGCAGTCTCCTAGAGTTCAGACTTAGCATATTCATATTGCGAATGCAAAAAAAACCGAGGTTTCTTTTTGGAACGAAGTATCCTCAGTCGGGACAACACTCTGTTCAACCCCACCGTACAAATAATTTTATGACAGAAAATTGTTTGGATACATCTCCGCCCCACCTCTTAGATACTTCGCTTCTTCGATCAATATTTATGGGGTTTCAACAGAATTGCTACAGGGGTAACGAGACGAAAGAGAAAAGAGAAGGAATCAATGGTTTTCCAGAATCGGAAAATTATTATGCTTCTGCAAGAAAGTGTATCTGTCAAGGGTTGAGTAATATAGAAGAAATGAATAGAAAATTAGCTTGGATTGAATCAACTTTGAATGATTCTGATCCTCAGGTAGGACGCTGTTCCATAAACCCTTCGTCACTTCGAATGAATCAAGAGTCAAGTGAGGAATCATTCGGTTGTGAATCAGCAGATCTTTCTGGCGGTACAGCGGCTTATGAATCTACAAGTCTGGTACCGCGGTCTGTAACTCGTACTTTATCCAGATTCGAGGCGGAATTGACGGGTCAATCGAGTTCATTAGTACTTAATGATTTTGGGTTGGCCAAAAATCAAGCATTAGCTTCTCTTCGGTATATCGGATGTTTATTGCTTTTCCCCCTCACGATCCCGATCAGTCTCAAGAATCGGTTTTTAGAACCCTGGATCAGGAGTTGGTGGAACATTTATCAACCACAACTATTTATCAATCCCTTTCAAGAGGAAAGGGCTCTAAAGCGGCTTCGGAAAGTCGAAGCGTTACTTTGGTTAAATGATGCGACTGGAAATTCTGTAGATACTCAATTGTGGAATTATGATACAGATGCGTACAACGAAACTGTTCGATTGGCGGTGATGTATAATGAAGCAAATATTCAGCTACTCCTACAACTAGTAACCAATTTAATTAGCATCGCCACCCCAGTCTTCTTGTTCATAATGGGTCGAAAGAGACTTGCAGTTCTAAATTCTCGGATTCAAGAGTTATTTTATAGCTTGAATGACACAACGAAAGCGTTTTCTATTCTTCCACTAACCGATCTATGTGTCGGATCCCATTCCCCCCATGGTTGGGAAATCTTTATAGGGTCCTGCTTTGAACATTTGGGGTTGGTCCCCAATAAATATGTAATTTCTCGCTTCGTCTCAACCTTTCCGGTTATTTCAGATACAGTCTTTAAGTATCGGGTTTTTCGTCATTTGAATCGTACATCTCCCTCAATTGTAGCAACTTATCACACAATGAGTGAATGATAATTTCAAATTTGTTATTTGTTAAAGGGCTGGACTTATCCCTCACAAGAATTCTTTTATACCCTCCCCCCCCTTCTTCATTATTTACTAATAATGGGAGGAATGAAAGAGAAAGAGAGGGGCAAAAAAAAATTGGAATAAGGGAAGAATATTTAATACTATGCGGCGTCGGGAAACGATCCGTTTGCACAAAGGCCTGGCACCAATCATCAATCTATGCAAAAAAGAATTACGAATAACTGGATGAAAAATTGGTTGATTCTAGTACTTCTAGTATCGATCAGTCTTGGTAAAGCAAACTGTCCATCTGTATCAAACGCATATCCGATTCTTGCGCAACAGAATTATGAAGATCCACGAGAAGCTACGGGGCGTATTGTATGTGCCAACTGCCACTTAGCCAAGAAACCTGTGGATATCGAGGCCCCGCAATCTGTTCTCCCCAATACTGTATTCGAAGCAGTTGCTAAGACTCCGCACGATACGTAGATAAAATAAGTACTTGCTAATGGTAAAAAAGGTGGGTTGAATGTTGGTGCTGTTCTTATCCTACCCGAAGGATTTGAATTAGCCCCTTCCGATCGCATTCCAACCGAAATGAAGGAAAAGTTGGGAAAACTCTCGTTCCAGAGCTATCGCCCTGATAAAAAGAATATAATCGTGATAGGTCCAGTTCCGGGCAAACTTTATAGTGAAATCATATTTCCGATTCTAGCACCAGACCCCACTACTAATAAAGAGGCACACTTCTTGAAATACCCTCTTTATGTCGGGGGAAATAGAGGGAGGGGACAGATCTATCCGGATGGGGGTAGAAGCAACAATACGGTTTATACGGCTTCAGTAGCGGGAAAAATCAAGAAAGTGGTACGTAGAGAGGGAAAGGGTGGATATGAAATCATTATCGAAGAATCATCCGAGGGTCGTGAAGCAACTGACATTATACCCCCCGGTCCTGAACTTATTATTTCGGAAGGTGAATTTGCTAAAGCCGATCAGCCATTGACTAATAACCCTAATGTGGGTGGATCCGGTCAAGGAGAGGTGGAAATTGTACTCCAGGACCCGTTGCGTATTCAAGGCCTCCTAATCTTTTTCGCATCGGTCACTTTGGCACAGATCTTTCTCGTGCTTAAGAAGAAACAATTTGAAAAAGTCCAGTTGGCAGAAATGAATTTTTGATTCTATACCCCTTTCTTTTTCTTTATCCCGTCGTTGAAACCCCAATGGTTGAGTTACACCCAGCCAAACCCGGGATCCTTGTTTCCCCCCCTCGAGTCGATGATTGCGGTGCAGCATCCGTAACTCGACCCTACTAAGTCAGGGAGAGGGGAGAACATAACGACAGGGATGGACAAAAGGGGCGGAATAGAAACAGGGAAAAGGGATGACAGAAAGAAAATAGGAATTGGTTGGAACTATTGCTAGTAAGGGGAAAGAAAAAGCCTCACTTTTTTTATTTCACTTCGAGTTGTAAATCAATAAAATTTCTATTTATCAGTCGCATCCGAAAACCTCTTAAGTGACTCTATCCAATTAGTCTGTTTCTTCAAACGTATATTACCTTTCCCGAACCGTGATATATATCTGTGTCTAATATCTGCGCAATGATAGTAAAAACTATGAATTGTAGAAACTGGTGTCATCACAGTCGACCCCGATGGATTCTTTGAATAGGAATCGATCGAGTAATTTGTTTATTCAGATGCATCATGAGGATCTAATACCACCCACTGAAGTCGAGCGATACGTCCGGTCAACGGATTGTCATAATCGGAGTGATAGGCTATCTATCTATATCTATCTATCCATATCTATCTATATATATCTATATATATAGATAGATCGAAGAAATAAATTCACTTTTTTTTTTTTTTTGAACCCGAAGTAGGAACGAAAAAGTGGAAATTTTGTGAGATTCGGCACATTTTTTTGCTTCATCTGCAAGTGAAGTGAAAGAGAGTCTTCAACGATTACTCATTATCAGAGATGTTCATTATCAAAGAGATGATCCTAATCCCGAATAGGCCCCATAAAAAAATATGCCCAACGAACCTATCACAAGTGTACCAGCTACAGTACCTATTAACCACAAAGGAATCCTTCCAGTGGTATTGGTCATTTCGCCCACCTCCCCTCCCCTACTTTGGTTTCATCACTTGGTCATGACTCGAGACATGAACAGTCACAAATAATTAGGATCTTGATCTTTTCACTCGAAGTTGACAATTCTTTCTAATTTCTAATTGAAGAAATAATTAGAAAATGGAACGGCAAGTACAAAAATCAGTAATAGTCCCCAGTAAAGGCTTGTACGATTCAATTCTACACTCTGTTTATTCGGATTCGGTTGTGTCATAGATTCGAAGCTCACGTAAAAACTACCTTTGAATGAATTGCATCGCTGATATGGATCCCGGGAAGGAAACCGTAGGTACAGCTAATCCGTGGACAGCCAACCATCTAACAGTGAAAATTGGATAAGTTCTATCTAGAGCCATTGGTACCTCCTAAAAGGATTTGGTAAATGCATCAACCTGTTCCAGCGAATCGAAACGACCAGTTATTAAAGGAACTTCTTGTCGGCTCTCTGAAAAATATTCGTTTGGGCGGGGGCTTCCGGAAACATCGTAAGCTAAACCTGTACTGACAAATAGCCAACCTGCAATAAACGGGGAGGGTATAGTAATGCTGTGGATGACCCGGTATCAAATACTAGTAATAATGTCGGCGAAAGGACGTTCTCCCGTATTCCCAGACATGTTTAGCTCCGTATCTCTCTTGTAATACTAAAAAGGATTGTTTTCCGAAAAGAGGTAGCAACGCTAGAAGATGCAGAATCTACCGGTATACCTCACCGAACCGCGACCAATCCAAATTAGGTTGTCACTATTATACCAAGGGTATATCCGAAATAGACTGGATCAGTATAGCTAGTCCCCCTCCAAAGCGGCAAGGTTACTTGATCTTGGCAAGTAGAATCTGATAGACTACCGATAATCACCTTTTCTTTTTCATTACCTATCAATTTCAACACCCATTCTGTCGATACATCCATGTTCCTTTCCCTCTTTTTTCTATCTCTCTCCAATACCTTCTCGTTTTTAATCACCATTTCTGTTTCATGCTACGGAAAATACCAAGTACTTAATATCATTGAATGGGGGGGGGGTGGTAGATATTGATTGACATAGAGATATTTTACAGGTTTCAGTCATATATGAATATTCGATCCTAGACTGTACCGCGACTGTATCGCCCCTCTGTCTTTATCCCACCTCTCCATCCCGAAGATTGAAGATGGTTTTACTTGTTATGCGCACTCTATATCAGTCAACGATAGAGAAATTTCTAAAAATTAGTGAGACGTGACCCTACCGGATGAACCACCTCCATACGCTCACACGCTTTCAATCACTATTGGTCTAACAAATCCGAGTAAACGATTTCGAGTCAACAAATTTGAGTAAACGATTTCGAGTCAGTAAATTCGAGTAATAAATCACTTCATAAAATTGTATACTGATCCATCTGTCAGATAATTTGGTATTCAAATCCATGCTCACCCTACTAAGCTACTTTGCTTTTCCAACATCCGTACCAACTTCAACCTTAATGTTATTTGTTGGACCGAACAAAATCCAGCTTCTGTGATGTAGCAGTATCATCCAGAAAGAGAAAAGAACGAAGAAGGAGGGCTCGTCGGCGCTTACTAATTCATTGTACTTACCAATCATTGATTGCTGGTTGAAACTCAAATTCACTCTGGTAAGTATCCATATTAGATATCTACAAACCAGAATGGTTGAAGCATTATTATCCGGAATTGTGTCAGGCTCGATCCCAATAACCCTAGCTGGATCATTCGTAACCGCATATTCACAATACCGACGTGGTGATCAATTAGATATTCGATAGAAATTAAGGATTTTCACGTGAAAAGGGAAAAGAGAGAAAGGTATCTATCTAGACGGATTCATTTCTCTTTTTTTTTTTTTTATCTCCATTTCACCTTCTTTTTCTCTCCCTTTCTTTTCATTTTCCCTCTATCTGATCTCCCTTTACTTTGAGTAGTCCCGAAACCCTTCTCGTCTGGGAAGGGGTAAAGTGTTGTCGACGGCAACATTATTTCTACCTTTTGCTTCTGCATCTTCGACGAGTATTCATTAAATTAATGAATTTCTGGCTGAGTGACAAGAGACACGCCCTGTAGGATTCGAACCTACGACATCGGGTTTTGGAGACCCGCGTTCTACCGGACTGAACTAAGAGCGCTCCCCCCTCATCGGAGTTATTTTTCTTTTATTTTGGAAAAAGTAGGTGGTCAAAACTAGACTCCCGAGTGTGATAACCCTTTCCCCACACCGTGGGGAAGGGAATCAATAGAAAGGGATAGAAGTAAAATAAAAAGAAGTTTTTTCCTAGAGGAACTGGGATCAATTGAATGAGATGGGAGATCCAACTCTTTGTGCTTGGTACATGGATCAGAAATAGGGATGACAGGATTTGAACCTGCGACATTTTGTACCCAAAACAAACACGCTACCGAGCTGCGCTACATCCCTATTAATATCGATTCCTAATTGCCCCATCGATCTAAAACTATTTGATTGATTATAACCAGTAATTATAGTTACTGGCTACCAGCGAAAAAGATCTATGTTTCGAGGGGGCATTGTCCCATATCACTTTCAATTATTGGACTTGGGGAATAAAGTCTTCCTGGTTTTCCAGTAAGGAGGATCGACGGGCGTGTAGCAAATATTCAATGGTAGAAAGAATAGGAATAGAAAAGGAAGAAAAGAGGGGAAAAGAAAAATCAACAAGAGGGAGTATTTGTAATGCAATACGTAAAGGTTTATCTTTCCACGGCCCCTGTAATAGCTACAACATGGTTCGGCTTGTTAGCTGGTTCATCAATAGAAACAAATCGTTTTTTTCCAGACGCCTTACTATTTCCATTCCTTTGATCAAGAGAGTAGTGAGAAGGAGGATCAAACGGGGTGGGAAAATATCAATCCTTGTTCTTTGTGAAGGGAGTAGTGAGTGATCGAGTTATTGCTGGGAATACTCGAATTCCCAAATCTTAGTGGTTGGGACCTCCCGGATGGTTCACCCAAACTTTTTTAGACCCCCCCCCCCCCCCCCCCCCCCCCCCCCCCCATTTCTCCCATATAGTCCAATAAATCTTATGACTAAAAGTAAAGATGCGAGAGTAACTATTGTTTCGGAATGTACAAGTTGTGCTCTAAAGGGGACTGGTGACAAATCTACGGGTATTTCTCGGTACACTACGCGTAAGAATCGTCGTAATACACCTACTCGATTGGAACCAAAGAAATATTGTTTTTGTTGCCACAAGCACACCAACCACAAAGAGTTAAAAAAATGAATGGTTGGATTCGGAAGTAGTCAGTAATATTAGGTACCGGTAGTGACAAGAAAAGTATCATGAATAAATCTAAACGATCTTCCCGTAGACGTTCCCCATCCATCCGATCCGATGAAATTATTGATTATAGAAACACAAGCCTACTTCGTCGATTCGTAAGTGAGCAGGGAAGAATTTTATCCAGACGGATGAATAGATTAACCTCGAAGCAACAGCGTTCAGTAGCTGTCGCCATAAAAAGAGCTCGTATTTCGGCTTTGCTACCCTTCTCGAACAATGAGAATTAGATCAATTATTAGATTAATTGCAACTAGAGGGCCGAACTCTAGTGAATTAACCAATTTGGTATTTGAAAATCCACTGATTATTAACCGTGGAACGAGTGTGAGTAAAGAGAATTAAGTTGAGTCGAAACTGATATTTCTGAAAACCCTTTATTTCTGAAAACCCTTATTGTTTTTCTCTCCTTTTGCTAGAATAGAGGACCAATACTGTCTCTTCCGCCTCTCCGAGAAGAACCATCCGGAGAGGTTTATCACTCTTAATCGATCAATCAAATTCATCTTCCTATTAATTGCCCGTACGATCCTGGAGGAACAATAAGCATCTGGGGTAGCTACCTGCGCGAGTGTTTTGCAATTCAAATAAACTTAATTCTCAAACAAATTGTGAATCGTCGCACTGTACGTAGTTCCATTTTCCCGTGCTGCTGCATTAATCCGAGCGATCCATAAACGACGAATCTCTCTCTTTCGATTATTCCTATCTGCATAAGCACAAGCCAATGCTCTCTTTTCTTGTTGGTCCGCCGCTCCAAATAATCTTGAATGAGCCCCCCGAAATCCGGATGCAATATCAAGAATGTTTTTGCGACGCTTCCGAGCTACGGATCCGCGTTTTACCCTGGTCATTAGATGTCTAGCCTCACAGAGGATCATATTTTAATTGCTGAAAAAAAAAAATCAATTTATTTTTATGCCCCTCCCGCCTCTCTAGATAGGCCCCCCCTCCCCCCCCCCGTTCCGTTAGTTAGAGATACCAATTCAGATAGAGAAGCTGTTGCATTGGGATGTGTTTCATAGAATCATTAGAGTCTAATTCTAGATTCCACACAGATTTAGTAACACTACATGCGGTGACATACCATACTTCTCAATCCTTAAAGATCATAGATATTTCAAGTGTTTCGGGAAAGAGATAAATTATCATGATTTTTCCCCCTTCTTGTTTTCTTTGCTCGACCAGTATCCTTATCCCACTGATAAAAACGAAATTGTTTGAGTAGAACCCATGGTCCTTCAGTCATTTTGTTACAAGAATGAATATTCTACCTTCTACAAAATCCTCTCTCTCTCTCTGATGTGAAAAATAGAGATTCCAATGGCTTTTGCTACTCCGACTTTCCCAACCGCAAACACTCCAGATTAGATACCTCTTTTTTTTTTTTCTCTTACTGATTGGTTGGATGCTGCACCGGAGACGTTACGGATTCCAATGTTTCCATGGTCCAGTTTTTGACAGCTGGGTCCCTCCTATACACCGGAGCTTGAAATTTCTCTAGAATGAGAGAAATAAATTTGCTGTTGGCGGGTCGTATGATCCCCAATATCTAGCTCCACCCGGTAGCCCGGGCAAATTCATTTCTTCTTTTTCTTTACCGCAGAAAGAGTCATCTGTATAGTAACGGTATTTCACGTCGGAGGTTGGCGGAACAGCTGACCCGGAGTCACTGTCACTGCAAGAGCATTGGCAAAGGTATGGAAATCGATACCATCATCCTGACTTCGCTTAATGATTCAATTTTAGTATCATCGATTGATTCTTCATCATCCCAAATCAAGATGATCGGGTTTGCGCCGACCGTAACCATGAATTCCCATTCCTTACTGAAACAGATGGATGATAAACCTTCGTCTCATGTCAATAGGAGGATTATTCTGCGACATCAACCCCTTAATGTCGCTCGGTTTCTGATCCGAACGAGTCACACATACACCCTGGTACATACTCCTCGCCGTTGGGGGCATCCCCGAAGGGCGGGGGATTTTGTTCCACTCCCCAACCGTTGTCTCGCTTTTCTAATAAGTTGCTGATTTGTTGGCACGGTCGAAGATGCAGAGAATCTATTTGGTTCAAAATATTAGTAACCATGTGGAAAAACTAATTATATCCTCGTATCCAAGAATCAATTTTTATTAAATCGATTTACCCAAACGACGGGAGGGGCGCTTCAAAGCGGGTAGTTGCTCAGATAGACAAACATGAAACTACAAAGTATATAATTTTTACTATTATCCATTTAAATATTCCTATCAGATTCGGACTCTACTTCAACTACAGAAAGGTGTATCTATCTATCCATATGAATGGATAGATAAGAGCTGTTGGTCGAATGGCCAAATAGAAAGGCGGGACACCTTTTATTATTTCTTGTGATGCGAGAAAGAGTCTACCCTCTCATTATGAACCTTTAACGTTTCTTACTCGTCCACTAAATCAACCTCGAACCTGGAGGATTCTCCAACGCTACGGGATCCGCAACACCATAATCCTGGGCTTCTTCTGCTGACAAAAAAACGTCTCTTTCCGTGTCTTCGGAGACCATCCATAAAGGTTTGCCAGTTCTTTGCGCATGAACTTTAGTTATGCAATCGCGGAGTTTTAATACTTCTTCTGCTTCCATGACGCACTCCCCTGCCTGTCCGTCGTAATATGAGCTAGCGGGTTGGTGAATCATTACCCTGATTCGACATTTCCACTGGTTCGCCTAGGGCCAACCGTACGGGCAGCTGTCTCTGCATACGGCTACGTATCTAGCGGGGTGGGAATCACTAACAGGCGTAAATTAGTATTGAATTTGAAGCATCAACCCTTCGAGTCGAAGAAGCCTCTCCTTACCCCCACCCCTACGGCACTATGGGAGATTATAGATTTGTACCATCCTTTTAACGTACTATGATGGTTCCGTCGCTTCATTGCCCCAGCAATCCCAAGGTTTGTTATGTATACTCCCGATGGAAAATAGAATCAATGTCTTTCGACATTCCAAAAAAGAATTGATTTTGATTGATAGAAATTTGGATCTTAAGAACTTGTGGAGATTCAACGTTTTGTGACGCTAAGACACATCGATCGAAAGAAATCTCTTGATTCATTTTACTATACCGGCACTTCACTATTTCATTTTTGGATATGCATCCGAATAAAACTCACCAAGTATCAAATGCCATGCTACTGTTACCTCAACTAGGCGAAGGCACAGTTTTAACCCATACAAATCATTGGCGCCAAGCGTGAGGTAGTGCTATACGTCTGGTAATCTCTCCTCCAGTCGAAATGGAAGATCCCATTGAAGCAGCTAGTCCCATGCGAGTAGTATGTACGTCTGGTACGACGAATTGCGTAGCATCATAAACAGATGTTCCGGCTAATACTGCTCCACCGGGAGAATTTGCATACAAATACATATCTTTGGCTTCGTCTTCCCCATTCAGGTACATCATGATACCGATAAGTTGATTGGCAATCTCATCATCCACCTGTTGACCTAGAAGAAGGAGTCTCTCCCGATAAAGCCGGTTGATCGGGATAGGTTATGCCTTTACCCTCCTCTGGAACCGTATAAGCGTCGTTAGAAGCATACGGCTCTGGTGGTTTCTACGTGGAAGCATAAAAGAGAGACAAGAAACTTTCTGTATCTTTCGTAAAGAAATCTATTGCATCTTCTTCTAACCCTCCCTGTCTGAGACGCCCCTCATCTTTCTATTTCTGGTTCAGGTTTGTCTGTCCCGTCTATTGAGCATCCTGAACCGCATTGTAACCGGCGTATCGAGGGGTGAACCTACCCCAGCGCCCCACCCCCTCCACACTAGCACCTTCCTGTTTGTAATCGAGTCCCTTCGATGAAAAGAATCTTTAGGTCCATTTTCTACTTCGGGGGGGGGTCGGGGGTCCGATCAGTATTCGTACATACGGAACGAATAGTTTTACTTCTCCTCTTTATATTCCCATGATTCATCCATTGAAAAATAATGGACCTAATTCAAAGCCCCGCTCATTCTATTTCATAGCTACCCTTGCTACGACTGATCCTCGGGATTCGGTGACCGGAGCCTCAATAACTTGTTCATTCCAACTAGCCATGGATTCTAATGATTAATAAATCTATTGCTAAATCTATCATTTCGATCTCACGCGCTTGACCACTGATGAATCAGTCAATTCTAAGCGAGATAGAGACATATCGATCGGATAAGAAATGATGGAAAAGGGTTCCACATGGCTCGACATATCTAACGAGTCGCACTACACGTCAACCCGAACCGCATCCTCTTCCCCAGGTAGACGAAAGGGCACCTTTGGAACACCGATTGGCATGCAGAAATTATTCAAAACTTTTATAGTTATCTCTAAAATGGGAACGTAGAATCTAAAGCGAGGAAAGGCTTATGCAACATTATGACACGCTTGATGGAGACGATGTGGAAGGCCAAAAAAGATTGGATTTGATAGATATTAACAGACTTTGATGGGACCAATCTCTACATTGTTATATAAAGAATGTAGATGCTAAAATATCCATGTATTTCTCGTTGCTGGGAGAAAGGTTCTTGGTTTTTCCTATACAACCCGACCCGTTTATACAAATAGGTCGAGAGATAGATACAGATGTTTATCAGCAAATAAAACAAATAAAGAGATTTATTTGTTTTATTCTATTACCGGTATCACTCCAATCACAAACCAGAATATTGATTTAGATATTTTATGCAACAATTTATTTTTTTCCTATTAGTAGCGCAAGCCTACATCGCGAGAAAGTTACGTAGTGTTCACTCATCTCCAATATCCAAGAAAGGGGTTTTCCATGGGTTTGCCTCGGTATCGCGTTCACACTGTTGTACTAAATGATCCTGGTCGTCCAATTTCCGTACATCTGATGCATACTGCTCTGGTTCCTGGCCGGGCGGGCTCAATGGCTCTATATGAATTAGCAGTTTCTGACCCATCCGATCCCGTCCTTGATCCGATGTGGAGACAGGGTATGTTCGTCATACCATTTATGACTCGCATTGGAGTAACAAAGTCATGGGGGGGTTGGAGCATTACTGGAGATGCCGTAACTGATGCGGGTATCTGGAGTTACGAAGGTGTAGCCGCAGCCCATATCATACTATCCGGTCTACTGTTTCTAGCTGCTATTCGGCACTGGGTCTATCGGGACCTGGATCTATTTCGCGATGATCGCACGGGAAAACCATCCTTAGATTTACCAAAAACATCTGGAATTCATCTATTCCTGTCAGGAGTACTTTGTTTCGCCTTCGGAGCATCTCACGTAACTGGTTCATTTGGGCCCGGTATTTGGGTATCAGACCCCTATGGATTAACCGGAAAAGTAGAATCCGTAGCTCCGGCTTGGGGAGCTGAAGGTTTCGACCCATTCGTTCCGGGGGGGATAGCTTCGCACCATATAGCAGCGGGCGTCCTAGGTATATTAGCCGGTCCATTCCACCTCAGTGTCCGTCCTCCCCAACGATTATACAAAGCTCTACGCATGGGGAATGTTGAAACCGTTTCATCCAGCAGTATCGCTGCCGTCTCTTTCGCCGCTTTTGTAGTTGCCGGAACCATGTGGTACGGTTCCGCCGCCACTCCAATCGAATTATTTGGTCCCACCCGTTATCAATGGGACCAGGGGTATTTTCAACAAGAGATAGATCAACGAATTCGTTCTAGTAAGGCCGAAAATCTAAGTCTATCCGAAGCTTGGTCCAAGATCCCGGAAAAATCAGCTTTCTACGACTATATTGGTAACAACCCCGCCAAAGGTGGGTTATTCAGAGCAGGTGCAATGGACAACGGTGATGGAATAGCCGTTGGTTGGTTAGGTCACGCTACTTTCAAGGATAAAGAAGGTCATGAGCTGTTTGTACGCCGTACGCCCACTTTCTTTGAGACATTCCCGGTAGTCCTGGTAGATGGCGAAGGTATCGTAAGGGCTGATGTCCCATTCAGACGAGCGGAATCAAAGTACAGTGTTGAACAGGTAGGTGTAGCTGTAGAGTTTTATGGTGGTGAACTAGATGGTGCTAGCTTTAGCGATCCCGCTACGGTAAAGAAATATGCTAGACGTGCCCAATCAGGTGAGATCTCTGAATTTGATCGTGCCACTCTGAAATCAGACGGTGTTTTCAGAAGCAGCCCCCGAGGGTGGTTCACTTTCGGTCACGCCACATTCGCTCTCATTTTCTTCTTTGGTCACATCTGGCATGGCGCAAGAACTTTATTCAGAGACGTGTCTGCCGGTACTGATCCCGATTTAGACGCTCAGGTCGAATTCGGGGCATTCCAAAAGTTAGGGGATCCAAGTACCAAGAGACAAGCTGTTTGAAAGGTCTTTTCCTGACGTATTTGGGCAGGATTCCGAGAGGGTTTCCTTTTTAGTTATGGGATTACACCCCACCAAAACACAATCGCTCCCCTATCAAGGAGATACTTGGTTTGTTGGAATCTAACTGATCGATTGGTTTGGGTTCGAGTCGAAAAAAGAAATGAAGGAAGTAGACAATTATTCTAATTAGTATGAAAGATATCTTCAAAATACTACTCTACGGTTGAACCCATGGAAGCACTGGTTTATACATTTTTATTGGTAGCCACTTCAGGTATAATATTCTTCGCAATTTTCTTTCGAGAACCACCCAAAGTTCCTAACAAGGGGAAGTAACGATCCTTCTTTACATGAAGAAGTAACTACTTTCGTTGCATAAGCGCGGTTGTCGGAAGGGAAAGAGAACTAATCAGAGACCTTCCTTTACTGTTCCGGGAAGGTCTCTCAGTCTAACTAATCTTCATGTTCCTCGAAAGGGTCTCTGAGTTCTTTGGAGGGTTGACCGGAAGCGGTATACGAAGCGTGACCGGTAAAACTAATGGGTGAACAGGATATGGAGATAGCGACCGAAGTTGCAGTTTCCGTTGCTATGTAACCCAAGAAATATTAGTTTCTATCCGATATAATAGTATACAAAGTCAGCAATTTTCAATCAATTGAATGGGCTCTATGGCTACGAAAGTTATTGATGGTACCCCCAAGGGTAAACCCAGAATCAGTGTTTTAGGAATAATTTTGAAGCCGCTCAACTCAGAATATGGAAAAGTCGCTCCTGGTTGGGGAACTACTCCCCTAATGGGATTTTCTATGGCTTTATTTGCAGTATTCCTAGTTACTATTCTGGAAATTTACAACTCCTCCGTTCTATTGGACGGTATTCCGATAAGTTGGTAAAAGAAAAAAGATCGGGTTGGTACTTCGGGCCCCACTGCTACAACAGCTAGGGGTTCGCAAATAAACGCTTTCCAGGAACCAAGAACGGTAGTTAAATCGCGAAATTTTTTCCTTAAAGATTTTGATAATACGGGTGTGTGACTCGTCGCAACCGATCCGGTTCAACGAATAGACAATGTATTTCTTTCATTTGGACAAATATTATTATCTCGCTAGGTAGCAGTCAAACGATTAGCACCCGAAGCGCGAGAAAGAAGATATTGATTGATAAGGTTCGAACTATGATTAATTCGCACTAATCTACTACTCAAACTTCGTGACAAGATTGTTACTCGCTACTAAGTACAAGAACTCGATGCTTTATCAGGGAACTATCGGAAAACCGAAGTACTGATTATCTACTAGACTACACGACATAAGGGGGAATGATCATAATCATACGAGATATGTACCGTTCCACATATCCGCAGGGTGGTAGAAGAATTGCTGCCTATTAGGTTCTTCTTACCTGCTAGTAAAGGGATTTATCGGGGTATAGTAGAAATCCAAGGTTCGTAGATGCTCAAATAATCGGATTGGAACGAGGCAACCTCTATTCATTTATTTATCCCACTTCCCTACGGATAGACCTATCGATAAGACGAAAAGATTTCCCAAGATGCTAGTAACATCTATTCCCCTTCTGAATGATGATTAAAAGCTAACATGAGATTGAGGCAAAATGTATTCCCGCTCAACCGCTAAGTCACTGTCCCCTTCATTTCATAAACCGAAAGATATCGAGGATTTTCTTCCATTCCTTTCTTTAGTCGAGTGACTACTAATAGGTCACCCAAACATTTTTGTTTAAGCTGTATGAGGGGAAATCCTCATGTACAGTTTACGAAGGGGGAGTTGGAGAAGCTTACCTATCTCGCTAAAGTACACGATTGGTTCGAAGAGCGTCCCGAAGTTCAGGCAATTGCTGATGATATTACTAGTAAATATGTTCCTCCTCATGTGAACATATCCCATTGCTTGGGGGGAATCACGTTGACCCGTTTTTCGGTCCAGGTAGCCACTGGTTTTGCTACGACCTTTCATCATCGCCCAACCGTTACAGAAGCTTTCTCTTCGGTTCAATATATAATGACTGAAGTAAATTTTGGATGGCCAATTCGATCCGTTCATCGATGGTCAGCAAGTATGATGGTCCCAATGACGATTCCGCATGTATCTCGTGTCTATCTCACAGGAGGGTTTAAGAAACCTCGCGAATTGACTTGGGTTACTGGTGTAATTCTAGCTGTACCAACTGTGTCTTTTGGTGTAACTGGATATTCCTCACCCTGGGATCAAATTGGTTATCGGGCAGTTAAGATAGTAACCGGTGTACCCGAAGCTATTCCTCTAATAGGATCTTCGTTGGTAGAGCTATTACGAGGAAGTGTCAGTGTAGGTCAATCCACATTAACTCGTTTTTACAGTTCACATACTTTCGTATCGCCGCTTCTTACTGCTGTTTCTATGCCAATGCACTTCCCGATGATCCGTAAACAGGGCATTCCGGGTCCTTCATGATTTATGATTCAGAGGTGAAAGATACTGATCTCTGCATCACCAAAGGACCTTAATCCGTAATTTATAAAAAGGTTACTATTCCATTGCCGCTGGTGCCTCCCATTAAAGCAGATGAAGAGTTATCTAGCGGACTGAGTTCTTGTCTCGGACTATCGAACAAGATAAACAGATTGAAGCGTTAAAGGGGAAAGATTGGATTACGGGAGTGTGTGACTTGTCTCCAAATGCGTAGGCTACGCAGATATTGAATTGAATGCTGCTGCAACCGAAGATGCGTCTCTTTCCCAACCTTTCCCAACCTTTACTAATCCTAGTATCAGGAACTGAAACTTGGATGTAGGATCCTTCTTCCCAAGCCAAGAGAGTTCTTTGAAGAATTCCCCCCCATGATCAAACTCAATATTTTGCAAGGCTCCGTTAAACCCTATACATACCCAATCAGGGTAGTGTGAAGTTTCAACATATGGTTTTTAGGACGCATCCATTTCCCTTGCATCCGATATTATTACGTATTTAGAAACAGCCATCGGAGTAAAAGAACGATCTAAAGAGAGATATAGCCGAAAGCATAACAAGTTAATGTCCTATACTGGTAGTAAGTAGCTCGCGAGCATGTTGCATCTATTAGCAATGGCACGATACATGATGTATGGGATACGAGATAATCCAAGAAGCTTCGTGATCAAATTCTTAGGCTGACTCGGGTGATAAGCCACTCCGCGGAATAAATCTTCTCCGTGTTCCTTCTTTCTCCCTTCATTTGTCTACCAATTCTTGTGGAGCAAGATACCTAAGGATTTGCTCGAGCCGTACGAGAAGAAATTCCCATGTTCGATTCTTATGGGGGAATAAGAAGTCCATCCCAATAACAAAGAAACCTGACCCGAATGATCCTGTTTCGAGAGCGAAATTAGCTAAGGGTATGGGACATAATTATTACGGAGAACCCGCTTGGCCCAACGATCCTTCATATATATCTCCTGTGGTAATCCTAGGAACCATTGCACGTACCGTGGGTTTGGCGGCTCCAGAACCATCAATGATTGGTGAACCAGCAAACCCTTCCGCAACTCCTTTGGAGATATTACCTGAGTGGCATTTCTTTCCTGTATTCCAAATACTCCGTACAGTCCCCAATAAATTATTAGGTGTCCTTCTGATGGCGTCAGTACCCGCAGGTTCGTTGACCGTCCCTTTCCTTGAAAATGTCAATAAATTTCAGAATCCATTTCGACGTCCAGTAGCTACAACAGTTTTTGCAATTGGTACCGCAGTCGCTATTTGGTTAGGCATTGGAGCAACTTTACCCATTGATGGATCTTCAACTTTGGGACTATCTCAAAATCAATTTGGGTGTTCTTCTACGAACCTGAAACACATACATACCTCTGTTTCATCAGTCTAGGGAGTAATTGTTACGACACAATATCTCCCTAGACTTGTTTCTGTTTGAATCAAAAATTACAAATTTTTTTAGATAATTACTCTTTCTCGTTTGCTACAATACAAAATAGCTAAGAATAAATATTTTTATTCTTATGCATATTGTTATTCCACGACACACAGATCGATTACCCAGTCACTACCGTTTCCTCAGTAATTTTGAGAAGAAGGGGGGGCTGCAGCAGACAAGAGATGGATTGGCTTATAATTCTGAATCTACCGCTTACTCCTCCTAATCGACACGCGGCTTGTTCCTGGGTAACTCTACGGCAAAACGTTCCCACAAAGCTTTCGATACCTGATCCACAGATTTTTTACCAAAACTCCTTATTTTTAGTAAATCCTCCTGGCTATGAGTAAGTAAATCAAAGATTGTGTTTATCTCGGCCCGTCTGAGGCAATTAAAAGCCCTAGCAGGTGATTCTAGTTGGTCAATGAATGTATTTTTAAGAACCTCCCCCTCTGATTCATCCGCATCACTCAATTGCGAAGAGAATCTTCTTAAGTCGGAAGAATCTTCATTATCCTCAAAAGGGGGAACATCTTCCTGCTTCATGTGCAGGAAAGGAATCGATAAATCTATGAGATTTTTAGAAGCCTCGCAAAGCGCTTCGTTTGGGGTCGGACTACCATTGGTCCATATTTCAATGAATAATATCTCTCGCATCTCTCTACCACTTCCGAATGGATGGACACTATAATTCACGTTTCGGACAGGCATAGGTACAGCATCAACGGGAAATTCTCCATCTCTGTATCCATTTAAATCTCCTATATGATACCCACAATCCCTTTCAATCCTTGATTCGATATTTACAGATATTGGTTGGGTAGTAGTAACTACATATTGCGAATCATCAGTTGCTTCAACAGAGGGTGGTAGCGATGTGTCACCAGCAGTTACTCTTTTGGGGCCAGTTACGGATAAATTTGCTGTTTTAGCATCATTGGACTCGCTTCTAGGTGCAGTTTCTTTTAGATTGACTGGAATATCATGTATTGTCTCTTAAATACCCGTTATTGTAGAATACTCATGTACCACTCCCTCAAATTTCGCACATGTTATACTTGCCCCCCCCACTTCTTCGAGCGAAGCTCTACGCATAGCAATTCCCACAGTATTAGCTTGGCCTCTCCTAAAGGGGGATATGATGGAACGACCGTAATGAAGACGCTTACTTCCTGTCTTGGATTCGACGCATTTCCATTGAATTACCTGGGTAGAGACCGGTGTTTCATCCTTAAGCATAGGGAAATCCCTCTTCATTTAATATAACTACTAATTAGACACGTCTCTTTCTGGGGGGCCTACATCCATTATATGGCATGGGAGTCACATCACGTACAAAACTAAGAATTATACCGCTTCTGCGAATGGCCCGTAAAGCGGTATCTCTCCCTGGACCGGGTCCGCTCATCATTACTTCTGCCTGTTTCACACCCCGATCAATCGATGCGCGGATGGCATTTTCTGCCGCAGCTTGGGCAGCAAATGGTGTACTTTTGCGCGTACCCTTGAATCCGCAAGCACCGGCGGAACACCGAAGAACAACTTATCCTCGAACGTCCGTAACAGTAATAATGGTATTATTAAAACTTGCTTGAATGTGAATAACCCCTTTTTGTACTCCGCGCTTCCCTTTACGTAAACGAACCTTTCTCGAAGTTTTTGACATAGTTGATTGATTGTTCATAATGGACAGGCTATGGTTAATTTCTATTTGTCTCCATCCCACGCGTCTCTTTATTACCCCTGTCTCTGCTTATGCTTCGGGTTACAACAGATTACCATGATTCGTCTACGCCTACGAATCGGTCGACATTTCTCACATATCTTACGAATGGAGGCACGGATTTTCGTAGCTATAGCCTTAACTTAATTGGGTAAATCTATTGAGAGATTCGACACGCGTTCCACCCTCCCCTTTCTTGTTATTGGTCGCATTGTAAAAACAATTATGGACAAACAACTGATTTGCAGGTGATAGCGATAGCAACAAAATTTATTGACTGCCATTCGTCTGCCTATTTCTGAGACGATAAATGGTGCATCCCTTGGTAAGATCATAAGGACTTGATTCGACCTTTACCCTATCTCCTGGTGATATTCTTATGTAATTACGTCAGATCTTTCCCGATATATGAGTCGAGACTTGGCATCCATTATCTGAACACGCCCTAGACATGGCATTGGGAAGTGATTCTGTGACTGTACCCTCCATGTCAATAAGATTCTGTTTCTTAATCATTCGAGAGAGATAAACCTCCCATATTATTAACGGATCTCGTTCAGAGTATTACTGACTCGTCTACTACTGCTAATACCCATTATTAGACCCAGAAGTTCCCATAGTAAGTAATTGTCCGTTTAGAAAATAAATTCATGAATCACCGAACGTAACATAGGATTTCTCCCCCGATTCTTTTCTGTCGAGCCTCTCGATCTGTGACAAGTCCGTAGGATGTTGGTGGAATTACGATTCCCATACCGCCCAATACTTTTGGAATTCCTCGATGATCAGAATGGATTCTCGATCCGGGCTTGCTAATACGTTTGATAGTTGTAATATACGGCTCCCTCTTCTTACCTTAATGTTTCAGACTCACATCCAGAAACTCCTTCATATTTTCCTTATGCTCCGCAACATCTTTTACAAAGCCTTCCTCCAATAGGATTCGTCCAATGCACCTAGTCGTTCTAGTAGCAGGTACCCGAATCGTAACCTTCCTTCTTGTATTGGCGTTTCGTGTGGTAGTTATCATGGTAGAAATGGTATCGTTATTCGTGAAATATCAATTAGTAGTTATTAATAGTAGAACAATTCCTAATTCTTTCTTTCCTCCTATCAAAAGAAGGAGTAATAAGAAAAAATATCTATATAAATATTTCTTTTTGTCAAACATAGCGGGGTTGGTCTAGAAAAAAAAGGTCCTGTCATACCTATCGGTTCCCTATAACAAATATTGCTATCTATCCCCTACTAGATTCTGTCTCTTCGTGGCACCCAGAAACATCGGATCATTGAACAGATTCTATATGTTCTACGAAAGATCCATCAGAGCGTCGAAGCAGCAATCGACGATTCCCACTCATTCTATTCTCCAGTTACTGCGACACCTCGGGGGCTAACGAAACTATTCTGGCATAATCATATTCCCTTGATTCCCTAGCTACTGGACCGAAGATCCTGGTTCCCCTAGGATTCCCTTCTTGATTGACAACCACTGCCGCGTTGTCATCAAACCCAAGAATCATTCCACTATCTCGTTTCATCTCTTTACGGGTGCATGCTGCCACTACTCTAACCACTTCTGATCTTTTTAGAGACATATTGGGTACCGCTTCCTTGACCACGGCTATAATAGTGTCACCCGTATCTGCGTATCTACGGCTACCGGTCCCTAGCACTCGAATACACATTGGTTTCCGGGCTCCGCTGTTGTCTGCTACATCTGAATAACTTTGGGTTTGAATCGTTTATTAATCAGGAAAGATGAGAGGTTTATTTATGTATCTATATCCGAATCAAAAATTAGAAAGATATGCTTCATTGCATGTTCCACCCATTCATACGTCGATGAATAGATGGGTTGTTGGTGTTGCAGCAGTAGTAATAGTAGGTCGCTCCAGTGATAATCGTAATGATAATTATGGATATTACTATCATTACGATTATTGGTTCTTCCAAGTCTGATTATTACTCTTCCGTATGCTTGTTATCGCCGTAGCGGGTAATAATAATGACATTATGAGTGTTCACGCTTCTGTGTCTCGAAGACGTAGATAGATACATCCTTAATATTTATGTGCCACGTCTCGCATCGAATAGGAATCTTATTCCTATATCTCCAAGTATCACGATTCCACGGCCATCACTATTCGGGCAGGTACAGGCATCTTGTGGGCGGCCATCCCCAAAGCAGCTCTGGCTACATCTTCCGATACTCCGCTTACTTCATAGAGCATTCGGCCCGGTCTAACCACGGATACCCAATATTCTGGAGACCCTTTACCCGACCCCATACGCGTTTCAGCAGGTCTCATAGTGATTGGCTTATCGGGGAAGATCCGTATCCATAACTTCCCACCTCGACGGGCATAACGCGCTATTGCTCTCCTTCCCGCCTCTATCTGCCTAGCTGTGACCCACGCAGGCTCGAGAGCCTGGAGAGCGAATTTTCCAAAACAAACACTATTACCACGATTAGAAACTCCTTTTAATCTTCCTCTATGTTGCTTACGGAATTTGGTTCGTCTGGGGTTACAGTCGATGGCAATAGAATCTTTCCATCTCTGATACAAAACCGGACATGGAGGTCTCCCCTCAACCGGCTCCTCATAAATTCAATACCGCATCTCTCTGCTTCGGAGACCTATCGACCGCTAGCTGAAAGAACTTCTAATTGAAGGACTAGTCTTTACTTTTATTAAATGCTTCTATTTATGCACCCCCATCCACCAGTTCATATATTGCTTGGTACTGAACCCACGGGCGAAAATGAGCTCGATCTCTTACTTTTTTTTATTGATATCTCAAAATAAGCTACTTTCTATTTCGATTCAAGAAAGCATGGGCTTCTTTCGCCGCCCCATCCACCGAATCGTCGGTATTTATAGACTGAATCCAATCCGGAAGTCTCGTCGTTCTTTTAGTCCCTTCCAGCAAACGGTTGGGTCCCCCCCTGCAACGGAGCCTCCCTCAATCCCAATTCTATTGAGTCATTTTCGTTAGTGCCAACTGACTCTAAGCTCTATTTCTCACACCGTGATAATTGGGATAGTTTCGATAATTATGCTATATCACACTGCTTCTCGGGAGTTGAGTGGTTAACCATACGATCGTGAAAGAAGATCAAATTATCTCGTTTGTTTCTCCCCTTATAGTATCCATAAATTGATACCACTTCCCGCTTCGCTAGAAAAGAAGGAACATTTTCCCGTGGATAGAAACTTTGCATTGGTACGATTCTGCTCCGTGTCTGGCACTGATTCCGTGACTTGACGCCAGAGATTCATCGACCAATGAATCAGTTTTCATTATGGGCAAAGAGATTTCATTTGAACGGGTCGCACACTAAGCATAGCAAATTTTTTTTTAGTTAAAAGAATGAATAAATGTATATAGTTAGAATTGAAATAGAATGGAGATGTCGTGGATTTCACCAGTATTTATCAAATCGTTCTATCTCAGGGATCATTCAGTATCCCGAAATATCCAAATCTTTATGCCCAAAACCCCATGAATCGTCCGAGCCGGGTGGTAGCAATGACTTGTACGAGCCCTAATAGTCTGGAGAGGAACTCTACCCTCCCTGGCCCACTCGACTCGAGCCATTTCACTACCATTGAGACGTCCGGCTATTTGTATTTTAATGCCCTTATTACTGGTTCTTCCAACCGGCTCGACAGCCCTCTTCATAGTCCTTCGAAAAGCAACCCTATTTCTTAATTGCGAAGCAACATGTTCCGCTGGGATTTTGGGTTCCCCGTATGGTTGAGTAACATTATTCAGGGTTATCCGAAGCTTCCGATTCCCGAGACCTAACATATTTTCGATATCGCTTTTCATTCGATCAATCCCTAGACTATGCTCCTCAATGAGTAGATCAGGAAATCCCGTATGTATCTCAATCCGAATGGGATCCGTCTTTCGCTGAATCTCTATATGCCCAACCCCACCATAGTTCGAAGAATCCTTCACATGTTTCTCTACGTACCTCTCGATGGAGGTGCGTATCTTTCTATCTTCCCCAATAAATTTTGGATAATCCTTGGTCTGTGCGAACCGGTAAGAATAATGCTTCTAATTTACACCGAGTCGAAAACCGAGTGGATGAATCTTTCGCCCCATATATATATATTTCCCCCGACTCGATATTAGATTAGTTTCTATTTGATATTTCTCTATCTCCCAACACGCCTTCAACACTGATCATCTTTTCTGCCCCTTATTTCTCTTTCTAATTAAACTCGAATTTAACTTAATAGTTATTTGACAAGTGGGTTTCCTTATTGGATAACCACGGCCCTGAGCCCGAGGCCGAAATCTTTTCAAATAATTGGTATTGTCCACTCAGGCCTCACTAATGAACAAATTGGACTTACTTAATCCGAGATTAGTACCGGCATTTGCAGCCGCGGAAAGAACTAATTGCGATACGAGATAACATGCTTTATGGGGCATAGATTCGGGTGATACAGGTGCTTCTTCGTACGAACAACCCTGGATTTGATCGATAATCCGTCGCACCTTAGTAGCTGACATACGGATATTCTTTGCCAAAGCTTGCGCCTCTATTTCCGATTTCTTTTTGTTTTCCATAAAATACGATTTCCTAATCATCGACGAGACCCTTTATCACTTTTGGCGTGTCCCCGGAAATTCCGAGTGGGTACAAATTCTCCTAGTTTGTGACCCACCATACGATCAGTTACATAAATGGGTAGGTGTTCTCGTCCGTTGTGAACAGCAATAGTGTGACCAATCATGATAGGGACTATTGCGGAGGCGCGAGACCGGGTTATTACTACCTTCTTTTCTCTCCGTACATTAAGACTCTCAATTTCTCGTATTGAATGATTGGCTACAAAAGGACCTTTCCTTGATGAACGTGCCATGGCCGATTACCCTCCTACTTGATATACCTATTTATCAATGACCCTTCCGTCGACGAAGTATAAGTGGATTACTATATTTTTTACTACTACGAGTCCTCTTACCAAGCGCAATATATCCCCAAGGAGTTGATGGCTTCTTCCTACCAATCGGTGTCCTGCCTTCTCCCCCTCCGTGGGGATGATCCACAGGGTTCGTAGCTGCACCTCTAACCTTGGGTCGTTTCCCCAACCAGCGTTTGGATCCAGCCTTTCCCGAGCCTTCATTGTTAGTATCAACGTTTCCAACTCGCCCCACACTAGCTAAACAACTCTGAGATATTAAACGAATTTCACCCGAAGGTAGTCTCAGTGTAGCCAATTCACCCTCTTTTGCAACTACTTTTGCTGCTGCACCAGCCGCTCTAACCAATTATCCACCTTTCCCAGGTTTCATTTCTATATTATGTATAGTGGTACCCAAAGGTATTTTGGTTGAAGTAGACCCCCCTCCCCTCTCACTCTTCCGTAATGAATGGAAAAAGATTCGGAGGGATCCCTTCCCAAACTGTACGAGCCTCTTTCGATGCATACAGCTCTCTGGATATAAAAAACACGACTTTTTCGCCGTTGCTGGGCGCTGCTGTTAGGTCCCGATAGTACCAAATAGAATCAATGTTTTTTTTTTTATTTCAGGCCCTATCTATATCCTCGGCTTCTTCGCCTTCACCTGGCTCCCCTTCACCGATTCAGCAACAGGATTGATGGATTTAACGATTCGCGCTAACATTACCCAATGTTCTGGACAACTTAGGAAATATATATATATATATCTCTCGCATCAATTTAAACAGAGATTCATGCGACAAAAGTACTATTGCTTACATTTCACTCTGTAGCTTCGATACTGCCTCTGACCGTCACATCGAATGTCGTGAATTACCCGCATCTCGTCCACATCGAACATGAACAAAGAGTGCCCCTCCGCTCGTTTTTTCAAGCTCAAGATTATTTATCTGTCTCCGTATTATCCTACCCTTGCTAGTTAATAGGTATTTATTTAAATGCTATTAGACTTTATCACCCGCTACTGTCCCCCCCTAGTCGCCCCAATGAGGTTCATTCCAAGAGATTCAAGAATCCCGAATTAGTGCTAGGTTTACGGGTCCAGCTTCCGACCCAATCGATTACTTTCCGAATACGTGAACCAAATATTCAAATCGCACTCAGAGGTGGGGCATTTCCATTTGAAACAGATGCTTCAGGGCCAGATGTTACAACATCCCCGACCCCCACACCCCAAGCGTGCAAAATATATCTTTTTTCGCCATCTATGTAACTGATTAAACATATGTATGCATTGCGATTGGGGTCATATTCAATACTTGCTACTCTTCCAAAGATATTTATCTTGTCCCGTCGAAAATCAATTCTACGATATAACCGCTTGTGACCACCCCCCCTGTGTCTACTAGTAATAACTCCCCCATTATTACGTCCGTTTTTAGATATCCTACGGTAAGTTAACCGCTTTTGAGGCTCGCTCCTCGTTGTCTCTCCAAAACGCAAAACGGCTCGGTTGCGCGTGCCGGGGGTATAGGCCCTATATAGTCATATAGCCATACTTATCCTTCCTCTCTCTATACAGTAAATCTATTTTAGTAGGTGGTAAAAAATGAAAGAAAATAATTATTGGTTTAAAAACAGTGGGATAGAATAGTTATTTCGAAGTGTAACAATCATTCTTTTGCGGCGCAGAGAACCGGAAAATCCCAATTTATTGACCCTTCGTCCCTTCCTTCTACCTGGTAGTCAATGACTGTTCATACCCTTCACTTTAACGTTGAAAAACTGTTCGATCCAATCCTTCATTTCACTTTTAGTCAATTCTGGGTTCACGTCAAAAGTATATTGATTTTGCTGCAACAGACGAATAGATTTCTCAGTAAGCACCTGATTTTTTGATTTATCCATAGCATCTCCTTCGTCCCTTTACTCTTCAAATAAGTCACAACCTGTATCTCTCCATACCACATCTGGAGAATAAACAATTATTCCTCTTTTTTCACAGTTCCTGTATAGTTTACTAATTTGTTTATCGCCGCAGGGGGGTTCAATCCAGGTTTTTCAAGTTACAATACTAGTTACCTAGCCGTTCCTCTATTTTCCTAGTTTCTTTTTCGTTTGCATCCAACAGGAGTTGAACCTGTGAATTCGCCAATTATGAGTTGGGTGCTTTAACCGTTCAGCCATGGATGCCCATCAATCGGGATTACACTATTATTATAGCTTGGCGTCTACACATATGTCACATAAAGTCTGTTAGGAACGAAAAAAATCGTAATTTATCCTTCCCACCTAATGCATGTTCCTCTCAACCCATTCAGTCTTTGTCCTGTGGGTGGAAAGATAGTTCTTTCTTCCCGTGGCAAATGAATAGGAACAAGCAAGAAAGAATCCGAAACTACTGGTGGGTGATCCAAACAAATGATGAGGGATTCCCCGAGAAGTTAACAATTAGTACTCATATTGAATGATTATGAATCATTCAAGGAAAAAGGAATTTGAGACATACACGAGGGAGGTTCTAGGAGCAATACTAGTTAGAAATATCTTATGAACCAGGAGCCGTGTGAAGTAAGAATTTCATGCACGGTTCTGAATGAGCGGGAAGATCGAAAATCTTCTTTTCGACTCTGACTCTCCTACACCAGTCGTTGCTTTTTCTTCTGTTACCTCCAAAGTAGCAGCTCTAGCTTTATCTACACGACTCTTCGGTATTACTTTCCCATATTTATCCAGTGAATGGCATATCGCTTTGGGAGTATTAGCTACTCTTAGCATGATATTAGGAAATCTAATTGCCGTTACTCAAACAAGCATGAAACGTATGCTAGCATATCCTTCTATAAGCCAAATTGGATATATTATGATTGGAATACTTGCTGCAGACCCCGATAATGGTTATGCAAGTATGATAACTTATACGTTCATTCATATACTCATGAATCTAGGAACTTTTGCTCGTATCACTTCATTTGGTTTACGAACCGGAACTGATAATATTAGGGATTATGCGGGATTATACATGAAGGATCCCGTTCTAACATTCTCTCCAGTTCTACGTTCACCATCCCTAGGGGGTATCCCTCCACCATCCGGTTTTTTTGGTAAACCCTATCTCTTTTGGCATGGATGGAAAGCTGGTTCGTACCCATCAGTTCCGATAGCGCTCGTCACAAGTGTCATTTCTATATATTATTATTTAAAAATAATTAAATTAATGTTCACTGGGAAGAATGAGAGGAGCGCCACATCCACAATTTATATACAAAATCCATTAGTTTCTTCATCAACTTCAATTTCGAAAAGTTCTATCGAAATAGCTATGATTATTCGTGCACTAGCATCAATCCTATCGGGTATATTAATAGATCCCATTATCGGGATCACACAGAATACCTTATTTTAGACTCATTTTGTGACACGAAATCTCTTTTCAAATGATTTGTATTAAAAGCCGGTTCTATTGTCCCAACTAGTCTGTTTCTGCAACTGATAATGAAATAATTATATCTTCTTCGAGAATTGATTCTGACATTCTCCTATCTAGCTTGTATTTGTCTTTCCGCACCCAGAATCACTTGCTAGGAAAATGATCACTCGTCTATTCCGGAGGAGATATAAGTATTTCCGCACGACGCACAATCGAGGTTGTGCAGTAACAACCCATGCTACTACATTTAAGTATTTAAGCGAAAAAAATGCCCTTCTTTTTTGTTTCTACCTATGGTATCATTATTCTGATAATGGAGAAAAGATTTGCTCGCGAGAGAGACG